CTCATTTCTTTCTTCTTGCCTTCTTTATTAGTGAAGGGGATCCTCGAGAAAGCCCTTTGGCCAATTCTGTTGAATTTTGGCATATGGCGATGTTATTTCCAGCCAAACATGCCAGTGGGATTTCAATCTTATTTTTTATTTTTCTTTTCTCGCCTGAGTACTTGTTGCCGCAGAGCTTGCATTGGCCATTTGATCTATCAAATTTGGTGGCAAACTGCCAACAAAGGTCTGTTGAGTTTCTACTCAGTTGATTTGGCTGTCTTATTATTAGTTTCTGTTTTGAATTGGTTGGGAGACACAAAGGGACTGTCCAAAAAGAGATGTTACAAACATGGTATCAGAGCCTTGATTCTGCCAGCCGTGGGTGTGGGAAGAGGTGTCCTTTAGGTACATGCCAACTGTTTGACAAAAGGCGCTTTCAATATCAGTGAATTGGTGCTTCAGTATGGAATTTGGTCAAACCAGCGGTTAAACGGTTTTTGAAAGAGTGTCATTAAAGTTTCAGCTAGATTGAGACTAAAAGAGCTGTTAGCTAAGCCTTCGATCTTCTTTGCTTCTCCTTCTCTGTATAGGATCGATAAGTCATATCCGTTTTCCTATTTTATCTTTTCGGCTGGTTTTCTAAACACATTTCCAAGGGTCCTTAGCATTCGTAATTCTTATCTAAGAAACTAGAAAGAGAGAGGTTAGTTAAATAAGCATAAAAATAAGAGTAAGGGGGCCCCGGGTTGACGAAATAGGCTCACAGTCCGAATTCTTCTTCTCCTCACTACCACTTGCATTGCGGAAAAGAAAAAAGATAGAGATGATAGGCAAGGAGGTTGGCGGTATCTACTTACTAGTTGAGAAAGCCTTCTCTTCCGGCTCTTAGGTTTAGGGGATGTCTTCCTGTGTCCGGATTGGTTAAAGGTTCCAGATTAGTTGCTTTTTTCCAAGGGCAGGTCATTAAGGGGAGATTCAACGCGATGTAGAGCTTGCGACTCTCCTTTCATTAGTGCAGGCTCAAGCAATATCCCTTTTTTTTATTTTACTAGTCGTGGTTGGGTTATTCTGAAGAAGTCTTACTTTCCCGTCCCGCTATTTTTGATTCTTGATAGAACAGGCGAAGAAAGATAAGAAGGAAAGCTACCGTGATAGCATACCCGGGTGTTTTCTTTCTATTTCTTACTTCGGGTTAGGAAAGGAAAGGATACCTTACTTAACGATTCCCACCCGAATTGGTCTATTACTCTTTCAACTGTTCAAGTGTGCTGGCGTCCGTAAGGGGCCTTCCCAGAGCGGGTATCTAAACTAGGCGACAACTATCTCCGCCCGTTCGCCTTACTTTAAAGCTCACCTCTTTAATCTTATTAGCCTGAGACGAATCTCCTTACGAATTTGTTTTCAGCTTGTTAGTCGCATTCGATTTAGGATTTCACTCGAAGAGAAATAGGCCAGAAGGGAGTATGCCAGCATTCGCCTTAAGGAAAGATGAAGATGAATACGCTGCTAGAAGGGCTTTCTCTTCAATAGGTAATGCTCCTTGTTGCTAACGAGCGATATGGAATTGGTATCGGTTGAGCAAATAGAACAGAAATAGGCATATCTTCCACCATCTCCAACAACCGGACTAAAATCTCAACCATCAACTTAAGCAGGAATAGAAACTAACTTTCCTGAAGAAGTGGGCATCGAGACATTTCATCAATCATTATATGTAATTCTTCAGCTATTGACTCAAGGCTAAGCCCTATCATCTAGATTGGATTCAGGGTTTGAGAATCTATTAAGCCCGAGGGGAAAGCAAATATGAATAGGTTTACTCATGTTTTCCTCATAGGTTGCCTCCCCGAATCGATGAATCTTACTTTCCCGTTTCTTTTGTTGTCTGACTCGGAGAAAGCACTAATCCATAACCGGATCCTCTCCCTAGCTACTATCTATCAGTTGGGGTTAAAAGCAATCGATTATATCTACTTGCATGAGCTCGGGAGTTATTATTGACCCATGGAAAGCGCTAAGAGAGCTTCGTCTATCTGGAGTTTACTTCTTTCCCCGTTTGCTAATCATAATTAATAAGGTGCTTGCTTACCTACGATCGTTTCAATGGGATTCTTGGCGAAAGAACCCGAAATTGATTCTTTTTCATTTCCTGTTGCTAACTCATCCGTAATGGTTTGACCTCCTCTTGAATGAGGAAAAGTAACCTTCGCTAAATCGACAGAGTCCGATTACCTATTTCTGTTCACCGATAATGTGGAAGGAATGAGTATTGCACCTGACACGCTGAGGAGTTTTTGCTCACCTTCTTAACCAGATTAAGAGTAAAGGAAATTCCTAGCAGCAATAGAAGATAGAGCCAACAACCCATTCGGCTTTGGAGTTGAAGAAAAGCTAACACCTTCTGCTTTCGAAGGTGCGGGACTAAAAGCAATCGATTTCAAAGCCGAATTCGATTAAACAACTTCTTAGAATTCCGATTCTGGAAGAGATAGATTCTTAAAAAACCCCACGGAAGATTGCCCGTTAACGGTATCGACTAAAGTAGTCCGGATGCTGGAGCTAGCTTGGTTCTGAAATAGCGTATAATAAATCTGGTAGTCGCTAGCCCCAAGATTTCCGAGTTGGATAAGGATTCTCCGGTTGTTTGCTTCGAGTTCGGAGTGGATCTTATCAGCTCCTTAGATTCGGAGAGGCAGCCTTGTTGATTCACTACCGGGTCTTGCCCAAAGAAAGACAACAGCTTATTCATTCTATCACCCTCGGCCCCGGTAACCCCATAAAGAGTTCAAGTGGGAATTTATTGAACCCGAAGTCATACGCGTCCGAAGCGCATTCATCTTACTCTTTCTTGAGAACGGAAGGAAATGCAGATGCTGAGATGAATGAAGAGCTTTTCTAGCTAGCGAGAAAGAAGGGGAACTGCTAGCTAATTCCCCTCTCGCCCAAGCCAATTCTAGCCGCCCTAATTGGTATGTACCTTTTGTTTAGGGTTTCGAATCCTGACCCTGACCGTCTTTATTCTGTATTGAATGCTGGCTTAGCTAGCCGCTCATTAGCTTGCGTGGAGTGATTGGATTTTGGAGTGTGTGCATACCCTTTCTTATTGTTTGGTCATAAATGGTAAGTCCAGTAGAAGTATTCATCTCGGTTCAGCAGTAGCTAGACTTGGTATACCCGTCACTTGCAGAATCACTCGAAGACGAGCTATTCGTCTACCAACTTCTCCTATCGTTTCATCGGAGGAGAGAGATCCTTAACCAATAAGGGCAGAAAGAATAAACATGAAAGAACTTGATCGGTATATCGCTTCAGAAAAGCAGCTAACCTGGAGACTCGAGCACCGATTGATTGTGGTAAATGGTCACTCGCACTGAGGTCTTGCAGGCAGAGCCTACTTCCTCGGGTGAGTCTTATGATTGATTTGTCTATCGATCTTTCTAGTTTCGATATCGGCTACCATGAATGGTTGAACATCTTTCGTGGAAGAGATTGCTTTGAAGAACGGACCCAAAAGCATATTCAATTAAAGTTGTATAGGCGAAGAAGCTAATCAGATGGCCGCCAAAATCGCCTCAGTCTTCACTGCTTACTACCATCTATTAAGAATCAGCCCGGTATCGTTCAGTACCATCCTTAATAGGATGTTTTCCTAAAGGGATGCATAAGGATCCCGTTGATCATATAATCCTCGATCCTATAGTATGAGAGTAACTCTAGCTAAAACTCCCAGTTGGCACCCTAAAAAGTGAATATCCATCTCCTTGCATTCACCTCTAGCTGGGGATTGTGTCAAACTCTCTAATGCACATCGAAGGCATCTTCTTTGCCTATTTCTTCCCTCCCGACCGAAGTTTCGTACTCTCCCACGCGGTCGCTCTGCCTGTCTAGTCGTTGTGCAGTCGTAGTTGCCTACCTACCATCATTGTAACACATTCAAGCACTTCTGTGTATCTGGTTTTTTCATCGGCTCACTCAATCAATCTCATCAGCTCACGAACCATGAACGAACTACTTTAAACATCGTCGCTACGCGATGAAGAGGAAGAATTCGGCTGACAGCGTAGCAGCGAACTGTAGGAGGATTCCTTGTTTCAAGACTTTTAACGGGACCGATTAGCGAAGTCGAAAGAACTGCTCCTGCTCCAGACCTGTTGGCTTACTTCTCCTGCCTTAACTCTTGATTAGGGATTGAGGTATTCTTCTTCTTCCTTGCCTGGCTTATATATTGAGGAGCTGTTCGTCTCTTCTTTCAGTCTATCAAACGGGGAGCTTAAGGCATGAGAAAAAAAGTGATTTTGACAGAAAGAGGATAGTCCATCCCTAGGTCCGGAGCTGCACCTGCTAGAAGATAGACTAGCAGACCTAGACGGAGCTCCCATTCTTTAGAAGTCTGGTATTATGTGAGTATAAGAAGGATCTGGAATCTGCTACTCATAGAATTCATAGTTGGGAATAGGTTGGCCCAGATAGATCTTTTTGGATCGATGACCAATCACACCACTACATATTGCGATGAGCAGAGGGAGTTCATTCGCTATCTATTCATACGAAACGAATGTAATGACCTTACCTTACTCCCTTCGCAGCTACTTCAGCTAACGAATCTTATTTCAGTATTGGATTTCGAGTCAAAGTCTTTCTCTTCTATCTTTCGAGAGAGTGAGCTACAGGTACAAGACCTAACGAACGGTTAACAAAAGCTATGCCGAATAATCGAATAAGAATCCCTAAGCAAGAAAGAGGGTCACTGCAGCTAAGCCAGCATATTAAAGGTCGGGATGCTCGGAGTAGAGTTATTCAGCGATGGCGTAGGCAGAGACGTTTGCTTTCCAGGCTGAGATCAACCAGCTTCTCAGCTTGATCATCAACACTTTCTACAGCAACAAGGAGATCTTCCTTCGTGAGCTAATCAGTAAGACCTCTGATGCTTTGGACAAGATTAGATTTGAGAGCTTGACAGACAAGAGCAAGCTTGATGTTCAGCCAGAGCTCTTTATTCACATTGTCCCCGATAAGACCAACAAGACCCTGTCAATTATTGACATTGGTATTGGTATGACCAAGGCTGATTTGGTGAACAACCTTGGTACTATTGCAAGGTCTGGGACCAAGGAATTTATGGAGGCATTGGCTGCTGGTGCTGATGTTAGCATGATTGGGCAATTTGGTCTTGCTTTCTACTCAGCTTACTTGGTTGCTGAGAGGGTTGTTGTTTCCACAAAGCATAATGATGATGAGCAGTATGTCTGGGAGTCCCAAGCTGGTGGGTCATTCACTGTTACCAGGGATACCTCTGGGGAGAACCTTGGCAGGAAATTAAATCAGAAAGAGGCTTCAGAGTGGGGCAATTGCCAGTTAAATATTTTTTGGGTACCTCTGGTTTCCAAGAGGCTGAATGCTCGAGATTGTGCTCCTTTGATTGACAAAATAACTCAGAGAATTCAGTCATGGTCAGCAAGGAACATCTCCTATGCAGACAGATGTCAATTAATACAGTCAGTACTTTTTAGTATGCTATTGGTGCATGAACTTTATTCTAATACTTAATTTTTTTAAAAGTAGGAAAAAGCCTAGTGACGGCGATGGAACAACAGCGTGAACGCTCCGGGGAGGGCAATAAAGCGCCTTGCCCGTAGCACTAAGAAAATGAAATCTGCCAGGGTCAATTTAACTGACGATTTCGATCAGGTTATGGTTGAAAACCAAGATGAGATTGGATCTGTTGCCAGTGATGCTGTTGAATCGGATGGAGGGGTTAACAATAATGGTGATGGTGGTGATGGATGTGATCCCATGGAGGATGCTAATTTAGATACAGAGGTGCATCCCTCTCGACAAACAGAGACTGCTGTTCCCTCTTTCCGCGATAAGGTTCGAGGGGATACAAGGGCTAAAACCTTTGATGAAGAAGATATATTTGGTGCTCTGAATGAGAATGAAGGGCTTATTGAGGTCTACACGGTTGATTCGTGGCCTGCTATCAGAACTTCCCCAAAGATGAAACAGTTTCTCCACTATAAGTGGCGCAACTGCTTGATTGTTAAACTATTAGGCCGAAACATGGGACTGTCTTGCTTAATACTGATGGGGCTGTTAAGTCTGAGTCAAAACTTGCTTCGGCTGGAGGCCTTTTGCGTGATAGCTCAGGTGATTGGATTGGTGGCTTTATGATTAATATTGGACATACAGATAGCCTTTCGGCTGAACTTTGGGGACTACGTACTGGTTTGCTTTTGGCTAAACGTTTAAACTTGTCCCGTGTTATTGTTGAGTTGGATGCCCAGGTGGTGGTGGATTTTTTACTCAGGCAAGGTTCTTCTTCGCACTTATCTTCTACTTTGATAGCGGATGCTCTTTCTCTCATCCAGGAGGGTTGGGTTTGTGACACGAATCTTTTCTTTCTGCTATTCATTTCATGTTGCCCGGTCTGGTAAGTAAGGACTTTGCTCTCAGTAGAAGTAAAAAAGCCTTCAACAAGACCATCCGCTATTGAATCAGCTGCTGTTGCCGGGCGAGGTTCTATCTTTTCCTTGTTGTCCACGGGATTTGACTCTGGGGAAGCTCATTCCTTGGATGGATCAGAACTGATATGATACAAAGGATAGTCTCTGTAAGAAGTATACACGCGCTAGCCTAAACGTAAGGCTCGTTTAGACCTCGATCTCCTTACCAACTGAAGTCAATGGAACCTTAGCCGACTTCGAGCTCTTTGAAAGAGACTAGGCGCTTTCCGATAGGAAACATTAGAAGGAGTAGGCGATGACTGGCTGAGAGGCGGATACGATTTCACTCTTTGGTGAGGTGAACCCCCATCTGTTGGAGGCTCTGACAAGACCTATGCTATCGACTGGCATAGCACGCACCATAATAACCTAAAATCGGGCAGAATACAGCTTATATGCTCAGCTTCGCTCGTTGAAAGAAAGGTACGAAGTGACTCTCGCTCGCTCTTTCTATTTTTCGTATAGTTGAGAAAGGCGAGCGCTGTTTTAGAAATTTCATAAGAGAAGAAAAGGAAGAATAAGCGAGCCTGTGACTGTCCCCTTCCTCAAGCAGCATAGGATTTTGTTTTTTTAGAAGGATGAGGAATTCTTCGATTTATTTGGTGGAAAGTTTGCCGTGAATAGAAAATCACCCTAATGGCTGAGCCAGGTATGCTTACCAACCTTTTCCCGAGCGCGGGAGAGTTCCTCGCCGTGCCCCGTACCGATGTGAATTGAATGAATGGACACCACACACATCTCCACTAGTTTGTGCTCCGAATCTATAAACTTCTGCGTGTCTTCTTCCTTCTTCGTTGGTACCAGCTTATCTGGTTCTCTTCTACCCTGGGATTTTTGTCTTTCTTAATAAATTGAATTAATGTTGTAAGGGACTCCCTTCTCACTAACAACTATTTTTTAGTAGACAGACAAGAGAGAAGAGTTCTGATGATAGGGTACGCCTAATTGATCGTAGATGTATGGGGAATAAACCTTGAATTGAGAGGAAGTCAAGTAGGAGCATTGTGTTAAGACAAAGGCGGTGGGTGGAAAAAAGATAGGTAAGCTATACTTAACCCACACGGGTTTTCCTTCGTTGACCCACATCCGTTGAATTCACGTTACGAATCAATGCTCGCAAGTCTCCCTGCAGCGGGTTATGACATAAGGGAAGTTTGATTCTAAATAAGGATGCTGCGAGGTTTTGTATCGGACCATAATATGGGCAAATGCCTCATGCTTGCCTGAAAAGTGTCCCAAGATACAATTCCCCTCACTATGCAAGCAGGAATCTTCGATTGCCTTTAAAGGGTTCGGCGCGCAATAACGACAGTTATCAAGTTCCGTTCCGACCTTCTTCTCGATGGGCTTACCTTCCCTTTTCTTTAATGACATAGAATATATTGTACGACAGGCGGCTATCAAGTTCCGGCTTTCCACAAACCGCCCTGGGTATAGAGACAGACTTCTATACTACTAGGGTATTTTTCATTCTATGTGACAAGGGATTCCAACTTCTAGATTAACCTTCGACGGAGCGAACCGAAAAACTAACTTAACACTTCTGTCTGGCGAGCCATATACTAATGGAAGTGCTTTCTCCTCCGAGCATTCAATCTAGCCTATTGACTGGGTTGAAGGACACCCTCCTTCAATCATAAAAAAGGTATTTTCGGACAGTCGATCTTGCGCGCCAGACCAACCTGTTGACCTCAAAACCGTCCGGAGCCTACTTGTCTCTACAAGCGGTGGACATGCAACTCCTTAACAGGGAAGAATTGGAGATCTTCCTAGAACCTTATAGAATTTGACCAGAGGGTCTTACCTGTGTGAACCTCTTTGAGCCCTTACCTTCTTAAGAAGGGACTAAGAAAAGGTCAAGCCGCACCTTTGCTCTTAGCATCATGTACCTTGGGTATCTCCTTGGCTTGAGGTCTCCGTTTGGTGTTCCTTTCCCTTGAATTCCTTTTGAGTCTTTGACATTTTTGCGCCTGAGCCCATGGGCGAATACCAATTGTTGGTGGTCCTAGCTGCTTGGGCCGGGACAAGGTTTAGCACACTCTGGCGCCTAAACGGAGCTTGGGCCCATGGTTGCAACCTTAAATTGCCTATCTTAGCCCAAAATAGACCATTAGCGCAGAAAAAAGTTTGACATAGTCACCTACCTGTATGCTTGAGCCTCATGAGGGCTTGCAGGCTTCTTTTAAGAAGCAGGCTTACATAAGCAAGCTCACAGAATTATAATCTTGTCACTTGAAAGATAGATAGGTCATTACGGGCATGTTGCCTTCCCTTCCTTCTGAATTAACGGATTACCTTGAAAAGAGTACCTTCTATTCTGAATCTGATGCTGATTCTTGAACTACGAGATCATTGCAAATCTTATTTTTTGAGTCTGATAAGGGGTCAAAAGCTTACTTTTTTAATGATTGAGAATGAAATTTACTAGTGGAATAGGACCCGGAAGCAACAATCTTATCCAACTCAATTTAGCCAACTCCCAGTCCTGCTGCTAGACCCGCTAAAGAAAGAGCTACCTGCTTTCCTTACTTGACGGGTACTAATCTTATCAGCTACCCTTTTCTCTAGAGAAGCTGCTCCTGCAACTATACTAAATCTACTTGAGCAAGGGATGAAGGCCACAGGAACGGGGATGCAATCTCAACCATAATCTCTTACCCTATCGCTCGTGCCATTAACCGTGCAGATGCTATTGCCTACAAATGGAATACCTCTATTTAATCTAGCTATCGAGATAGATAGGAATTCTTCAGTATTGGATTTCGAGGATAAGTCTGACGCTTCTCCTGCTTCAGTTCAAGCAATTGGATTTGGTCTAGCAGTTGGAAATGAGGCTCGTTGAAACCTTGGCCTTATCTCTTCGGTTGCAGAAAAGTTTGTTGGTTATGCAAGTTCAGCAAAGACGGGAAATCCTGAGGAAATGGTTAAACGGTTAGATGCGACTATTTCCCCCCTTGACCTGACTTTATACTCCGGCTACCTATCGCTCGAAGTAAAGAACGGGGAAGGGAAGGCTTAGCTCATAGGCTATTACCCCAAAGAAAGACAACAAACAACTAGAACATGCTATCCAATCAGAGCTCAAGGACTAGAAACGATAGAGCGCCTCTTCGACCTTCAAGATAATGGTTTGGAAACCTTTTCATCTTCGCCTTACTAAAGAATAATTACAGAGGTTTCCACTGTTGATAAGGCCAGCACAGTAGATGTCTTTACGGGACGGACGTGTTTGAGACTTAGTCTAGGATCCTTGTCTCCCAGGTTGGGGCCGGCGCTATGCAGTGATCCTTAATTTCCTCTCATAGCAGCCTGTGTTATACCCATATCTCGATGGTCTCCAACAACTAGCTCAGTTGAGTGAAGTAGTTGGTCAGACGAAAGTCAGCCTAGAAGGAATATAATTTTCCATTTTTTGGTATAGTTTATCTCAAGTATGGAATTCTCTCCACTTGCACGCTTACTAGATAGGCTAGCTTTGGTGCTATGAGTGCTCTACTTGCAAACAAAAAGGGGAGGGACTTTTTTTTGCCTGCTTCTGGCGGTTTATCTCTGAACGAACCGACGACGAGCGCTCACTGTTAGTGTTTGCAACCTAAAGGTCAAAATGAAACTGTTTGCTCTTCTATTCGTATAGATTCTTTTACTTCTATTAATATCTTATATAAGTTAGGCTCTGACAAGACCTCCAGTACTTGTTGCAAAAAGCTCCATTTGATACGGTCGTAAGCTTTCTCAAGATCCACCTTGATGGCCACGGCACCTTTCTTTCTTTTCATAAGAAGCTGTACACACCATGCGTCTTATGATTCGGAAGAATGGGGAAGTAGTAGGTCTTGCAGAGCCTTAACTCGCTTTTGGTACCGGACCTGAGATAAGAACTCGAATCCTTTTTTGAAGGAAGTAATTGCACAGGATGGGATGTTCTAGTTGTTTTCTTTTCTTTAGTGCAAGACCCGCTTCGCACCAACAAGTAGTAGGAAGCTCACTCAAGTCGGAGCTCTTAATTCGTGATGACCCTCGAGTTGAGGTTTATAATGGGGTTTTACGAAGTTTCATACAAGTACTCCAAATCCACTACTTCCCGAAGAGAAGACTCAATCCCTTTTTCTGGGTTAGCTGTTGAAAGAACCGGTTTTGAGGTCTATAACGAGCCTCAACTCGAAAGATCCTCCGCTTTTAGATAGGCGAGAAGTTAGGTTGAAGGTTCTATTCTAGCATCTCTTCCAAGAAAGACCTTTGAATCGGTTGTAAAAGGCGCATTCTCTTATCTTGACCGGGCAGAAGGGAAAGCTACCCGTTGATCCCAAACCTATAGATCCGACAGCTGGAGCTTGTGCAACTCGATAGCTAGGGAAGGCTGCCTTCTTCTCAGCATCTTACTTTCCCGTTTCTTTTGTTGTCTTTTCTACTCACTCGAAAGCAGAAGTTAAAGCTTTGTAGCAGCTTAATTAGAAGGGGACGGAGTAGATGAGACGTAAGGAGAAGGGCACGAAGTGACTCGACTAAAAGGAGAGGATCTTTAGAGGTGAGCCGTAAGGCGAAGGGCATTTATGGGTGAGCCGAAAGGCGAAGGGGTTGTTGCATGTGATTCACTTGATTCCCTCATCAGCTATTGACTTTGCAGTTAACTCCGAATCTCATACTCTTCCAAGACAGAACAAGTAATCAAAATCCAACTCTTCCGCTATTGACTCATAACCTATTGATTCAGCTGCCGTAAACTCTTTTTTCTCGTCCTCTGAGTTGCTAGATTGAGATCCGCGGGTTTAAGTGCATTTATCAGTGAGATGGGCTAGATACCAATCAGAGGCTGTGGTTCCCTTGTCCAATGGGAAAAATGGAGGCTGTCACTTCATTCTCAGCTGAATCTTTCTCCTCCTCTACAAGGATAGCAAAACGAGATCCCGAATTCTTTTTGGAGGTGATACCATCATTAGCAGGTGAAGGTTTAGGACTATCAATTGGTTTTGACCCATGACTCGATTTAGGAGGAGAAGTACGTCGAGTCAATTTCTTAGCTAACATCCAAGGGCCAAATTTCTCGTTCTCATAATCCTTAACTGGAGGGTTCAAAGGAGTAGTCGAAGAAGAACTTTGTCCCGTGCGTGGCTAGAACAGTAGTAGTCTTCTTAGAGAGGGGGCACTCCATATTATTATGGCCAAATTTTCCACAATCAAAACAAAGCATACGAAGTCCCTCATATTCAACAACTTTCCATCTACCCCCTTAAAAGATTTTCGGCACAAGAGGTTTTCTTAGGTCTACTTATACACATAACCGTGCAAACCTACCTATAGAGGCTAGAGAGGTGGTATGATCAATACGAACTAATTTCCCGACCCGTTCTGCCATAGACGTCAATGTAATATCATCATAGAATTCCATCATGGGCATAAGGGGGAATCTTATCCATGCAGCCACAGAATTGATAGAGGCTTCGTCGGAACGGAAGCCCGGAGTACAACGACGAACTGTGAGATAATGGTCTGCTATGATCCAAGGGCCATAATGTAGGACATGCTCATAGTCCGGATCATGGGAAAATATGATACAGTAGTATCCATTGTCCATATCAATGGCCTGGAACGATCCTGTTATACACCACAGTTCTTTCAATCGGTTACACAGGTAAGTGTAGCTGACAGTTCTTCCTAAGTAACGAAGTTGCATGTTCTTTTTTCTTCGTGAGTAGCTATTTTGCTAAACTCACAGGTAACGCCATTTCTAAGACATCCAAGCGGGGGACTCCGTTCAGTTAGTCCAGATGAGCTTTGTCTTAATCTGAATCTCCATGGTCCACAGATGCGGCAGTTCTTTATCTTCTTGTTTAGACGACCCGGTGGTAGTCTTTTTTGAAATATTATTATAGCGATTGATAAGACAACCTTTCAAGCTCTTTCCTTTGATACGCAAGATAAGCGTATCGGTATTTCAAGAGGACTAGACAGGGGAACGTAGTCTTAGTCTGATCAAGGAAGTGGAGGGATACAAAAGCTAGTAAGGGTGGCTTTGAAGTTCCATTACAAGATCTTACTCCCCTTTCCACGACATAAAGAGTTGGATAGTACCGAGGAAGATAGAACCTGAAAGCGAATTACCACTAAATCCCATCATCCAAAATCCTTTATTTAGCCCGCCCTTGAGTCATCCGAAGGGTCGAAAGCGCTGAGCCGTAAATGAGTAGGGGCATGTGCTTCCTTTTTTCCTGTTGCTAAGCCTTTGAGCTAACTCTAAACCTATACTCAATCGGAAGAGAAAGCTGAATCAGAGCTTTTTTTCAGTGAAATCGGCTGCTGGCACGGGCTGTCTTTCTATCTCAGTTCCCGGGAAAAAGCTTTGCCCGGAGTAAGAGCGTCTTCTGCGTCCTCCGCTAAAGAATCTGATGACTTGGTTGGGCTAACCTAATGAATGGTATGTCATTCTCAGGGGAGCTTCATCTGTTCTGCAATCTTCAACTGGAACGTAAGAGCAGGTTTTAGGTTTGACTTTACTTCCTCGAGAGCGGTTATAAAAAAGGGGATTTCTTCTCGATGGTTACTTGTCTTCTCTTCTGGTGGAAGATATGGCTTTGGGATAGCTAGCGAGGAATGAATCTCTGTAGGCGAGTACCCCTAGATTGATCAGAGGGGTTAGGATAGGAGTACGTACTAGTATGAAAGAGAAAACCTGCCATCAACAACAATACTACTTTTTATAGAAAGTATGCATGCAAGAAGGAAGAAAGAAGGCTTGGATCCCTAAGACATGCCAGGGGAAGAAGCATCTCAGGTTCGTACACTAGTCGGGTAGGTAAGGCCGAAGCCTAGACAGAATAATCTTAAGTATTTTCTCAATCAACAACGAAATAAATACCAGCCCTAAACAAAAAGTACATACCCGACGGGTAAACTAGACGTTTGAAACTTCTTCGCCCCCTTCGCCTTGCTTCCCCACCGGTTGAGAAAATATGAACTCTTCCACCATCCCTTGAATCTCATTCATTAGCGGAGGACGAATAGGGGAATGGAGAGGGGTGTACTTTTGTCCACTTTGATGGCTCTACCTATTGTATTTCCCATGGGCTAAGCTCAGTCTCAGAATCTATGCTTCAACGAGAAACCTCCTCTCCCCAACTATACGAGTGAGTCTACAACGCGGCGTATCGAACTGCCAGCGGAGATCAGGACCTATACCTATCAGACTAGCTTCAAAGGCTCGTAGTAATCTTTTAAGAGTTTTAGGAATCGCTCTAACAAGGGGAATTAATTAGTTCTCCGCTCTTTCTTTTCCTGGCTGACGAGTTAGGAGTTAGCTCAACTAGTGGTAATGGAAACACAACTATTTCATCTAGCTTTCGAGTTGCATAAGTTCTTGCCCAGGCAAAGGAAATGAGGATTCTGAGTTAGCCTTGAACAGCTAGCTATCGAGCCATGGACATCTTCTAAATACGAAATTAATTGATGCCGAGAGAAAAGTTCTTTGCATAGTGTAACCCGGGGATGTTACTGACTTTCCACAATCAGCTCCATCACACACAACCTCCTAACCCTTTAGCTTGCCTGTGAAATGAACAAAGCTTTCCCTCACTTAGTTAATCGCTCGGTCTTAGAAGGAATATAAAGGTCGGAAAAAAGGATAGGCAAGACAGGCTATTACCGCTCCGTGGGCTTCCATTCCTTACAGCGAGTGTAGCCAGGGGAGGAGCTACTATTGTAAATAGGGAATTTTCTCTATCGCCGGGTCGGGTATAGAAGGTATGAGATGAGGAAGTTGCGACTTGGGGAGAGTTAAGTGAAGGAACCTTACTGTTCGGCAGTCTCTTTTTCCGCTGAGATGGAAAGTTATCCCGCTTTCCCGAGAGGTCCACTTTTATCTTAGGCTCGGAGTAGGCATTATTTCTTGGTTTAGGCATTCCCTTCTTCTTCTTTATCTCTTGCTTGCTCGAGAGAAATTCCTAGCTGGAACCTATTACTTTATGACTAGAGAAGATAAAAAGGGACCCCATCAAAACCGGTGTAAGCAACTTCGCCTTTGACTCAACAGCTAGCAAAATGGGTAGCTATTCCGCCCACTTCTTCAGACAAGTTCGTTGCAGAATATTAGCAGGATGTTTTTGCCCGGTCCCTCAACCAGCTCAGAGGTGCAGGTTGTTTATAAAAAATCTGCGTTAAATGCTTTTTCATTATCCTCATCCCTAACCAAAGAAATAGGCATGGCATATCTTGCACCAGACCTTTAGTTTATGCTTTCGGACGTCGGGTTTGAGGTGCAGGAAGAGTAGAAACTTGAAGGTCGAAGCGAGGAGGAATCGGCTGGGGAATAAAGAGGTGATAGAGCTTAAATAAATAAGAAGTTCACTGATCTACGACCACCAGTCCGGTATTAGCTATCGAAAACCTTTCTTTCAATATCTCTTTCGGTAAAGAGAAGAGCGCATATTCCAACTCCTACTCGTACAAGAGCAGTTGAAAGGGGAATGGAATGCCCGCTTATTCCCACAGCTTCTTCTCCAACTCTAGCATAGGGCACGCACGATTGGGGTAGAAAGGTCGAGCCTTAGTCTTTGCTCGGAGCCATAGAGATAGTTCGCCTGTTTATATACCTCATTCTGACTCTTCTTAGCTACGCGGATATTTCGTCTGGCTATATTAAGGCTTCACCGACTTGTTCGCTTACATCTGATTCTCTTAATAAATTAGAATATGTATTCATGAGTTGTGTATCTGAATCTCGAATCGTTCTTCCTTATTTCATTTAGAGTGAGCTGATGATGAGAGGCTTACCCTTGCCTATGACAAAAGGTAGCTCAACTACTACATTAACTTACTCTTCGCTTTACCAACTACCATGTCCGCCTCTTCGCCGCGTGCGTGATGCCTCGGACAAGTGGATATGGAAGCACAGCCTTTACTCCCAGATCTGCCTACTTAGCTTTAATTTCATAGTGGTCGTTACGGATACTCGGACTAACCTGGGGTTTTGTTAAGTGCTCTTTCTTCTCTCAACTTGCTTGCATGAACTAATTTGTCTGCTTACCGGCCTTTAGAAACCGAAGTTTCATACTAGGACTGCTAATCAAGTACTTCCCCAAGAAATAGGTCAGTCAAGCTTTGTGAACTGCCTCCTGAGTAATGACAATGTTGTCTCCAGTTCCACGCCCCGGCAAAAAACTACTCTGAAAGGGACCAACTCACTCCATTTTGTAACAAAATACTCAAACGATTGACCAGAGCAGAGCCTTAGATTAGACAAAATTTTAGAGATGGTATTTAAGAGCGTAATAAGCCTGAAATCAGCCATAGTAAGAGTAACTTCCTTCTTCGGAATAAGAGTAATGTGAGCTTTAGGCAACTCCCCAGGTTTGGAAACGTCATCAAGAGCATGGTTTAAGAAAGATAAAACTTTCTCATTTACAACTTCCCATTCCCGTTGTAGAAAGAAGGGTTGTATTGCATCGGTACCTGTGGCTTTCAATCCTTGCATCTCTAATAAGTCAGCCCGAGCCTCTTCCATAGAAAAGGGAAGAAGTAATGACTCCTGCTGAGCTAAATTAATCATCGGTTTCCAACGGAATAGAGGGTCGACTAGAGCTTTCACCTTTCTATCATGAAAAAGTATCGCATAAAAAGAGCATTTTGTTTTATAAGATTTTGGTCATCCACCCAAAGACCATCAATCTGGAGTCTCATAATCTTACCCCGATTTCTCCTGACGAAAGTGGATAGGTGATAAAACCTTGTGTTTCGATCCCCATCCGGAAAGCATTGAATACGCGACTTCTGAAAGAGCACCTCTTCTGAAAGAGCACCTCTTTTGATATTCACGGATCACCTCTTGTTCCAACTTTTGAAGATGAGAGGAATAAAGATAAGCCTCGTACCGTTGAATGCCAGTCAACCGGGCTAAAAGTCTCCTTTTTTCTCTTATAAATACTACCCCTGCGTATTCCATTGCTTCAAGGCCTCATTTGTCTTAGAAATTGCATGGATAACATCTTCCCCACAATTCCAAGTAGTGGGAAAACCCTCATCAAACTCGGCATGTGTGATCCAAGCTGCCTGGAACCTAAAAGGTCGACTATCAAAGGTAGGGGTAGAAAGCAATTCGTAATCGAAGAGTACCGGATGATGATCAGACACACGTCAAGTTCACAACCTTCCCATTCTCAAAGAATTGCAAGGCCAAATCATTCAGCAAGACTCGGTCAAGTCGTTCTCGCAAAAGAACTCGATTGTTCACAATTTTATTCCAAGTCAATTTGCAACCTGTAGCACCAAAGTCAGACAAGCCACAACGTTCCCATCTCTCCTTTTCTAGCAGCTTGGATTCGGAAATTTGCCCCACCACACTTCTCATTTACCGAAGCAACATCATTGAAGTCTCCTAACACAACCCACAGCATGTCCAGGGTGGTATAAAAATGAAATAAATCCTCCCAAAACGCCTCTTTAAGAGCACAATGTGGCTGGACATAGTTTCCCGAAAGTCACCATACTCTCTCATTTTCTTGGATCTGAAAGTGAGCAACTTGAGAAGTAGAACTTATAAATTGTAAATGAAAAGAATCCCGCCAAAAAACACTAATACCAACCGCCAATCCTGTAGACAGAACAATTGAGCTAGATTGGAAACCCAACTTCTTACCAAAGGTCGTAGCAGCATTTAAATCACCACATTTAGTTGAAATTAGAATAAGCACATCTGGTTTATAAACCATCACTAGTTCTCTGCTATTTCTAAGACATTTATTCTTGTTAATCACTCGACAATTCCATGAGATCACTATCATTGAGAAAATAGATAAATCTGAGTATCCTGCATGGACTACAGGCTCCAACTTGCTGTTCTCAACACTAGAATCCGTCTTCAAAGAGGCTTCACTTTTACCCATTGTGATGTCAGGAGGTTCTAGACTAGGGGTTGGAGTAAAAGCCAACAAAGTCTTTTCAGGTGGGAGAGGGACTATAGCACACGAGCTATAAGGAAGACTACATCCCTTTACATCTGCTTGAAGTACGGGACTGGATTAAAGTTAAGGATCTATCTCAACCATGAACTTCTTGCGAGTCAGAAGAGCTCTCCTTTCTAGGCCTTTCCTTTCCTTTAGACCCTTTTTGAGTCGTTCAGTAGCAGCTTTCCCCGAAGCAGCAACTTCACTTGCGGAGCCAAAGCAATCTCCTACAACTCACCTGTCTGCTGAAACCTCATTCGTTGACCAGTGATGATCGAACTTAGCTTTTTTCCAAAGCTAAGCGCCTACATAACCTTACTTCTAGACAAAAAGAAATTCCTTTTTGACAAAAAGGAAAGTATCAGATCTATGTAGTTCTCGACCCATTTTGTTAAACCAGTTCCTGTACTTAATTAAAATGAATTTGATAGAAAGTAAAGTAGTCTGGTAGAGGGAAGGAAAAGGCCCGTCGTTGGTACTATTATTCCTTTCCTTGTCCTTCGTGAATAAATAAGAAAAGCCCAAGAATAAAAAGAAGTAAATCCATTCCTTCTATCCATGTTTCGAGCCACCCAAGTTTTGGGAAAGACGGCAGGAAATAAAATAGAGCACTAAAGAAAAAGGGAACCAAGGCCTGTTGTCTCTCATTAAGAATAGCTGCCCGGAAAAGCATGATTCCGGCAAATACCAAAAGATGAGAAAGACAGAAAATCCAAATTCCGCCGAAAGGTATTTTAAAGTCTGTCTTGGAATAAAAAGACAGGCCTATCAAAATACTTATTAAAAAATAAGAAAAAAAGGAAATTGAAAACGCTGGGGATGGCCGCTTCTTGAAACTCAAGAAGATTATGCACGAACCCGACAACAGGGCCAAAAGTTTAACGGGTTCCGAAAGATAAGATTCACAAAACCAGAAAATGCCTAAAAGTAAAGAAATGATTAAGAAGAAAAGTAAGCCAATAATTGCCCTTTTAGGAGGCAATTCTTTTTTGTGTAAAAGAAACAAGAGAAAAAAGTATGCGACTTGCTGAAAAGCAAGAAAAAACGCCCACTTTGCGAGATCTTGCTGAAAAGAGTAAAAAAAAAGGACGAACGGAATGGCGTAATCCAAAGGAAAGACACAAATGAACAGGCTGAATGAAAGCACTAAAACCCCTCTTTCGGAGCCAGATTGAGCAATGGCTACAAGTAAGCGTCCGTACTTCTCTACGTAGGCCCCAGCGTTTAGAGCTCGATTTCGATCCTTTGTTCAAGAAAGACTTGACTACTGGGAAGCTCAATCTAAAAGAACCTAACTTACGCTAATAGACTGGAATCGTTCTCCAAGGATCTACTATCTTCGATTATTGATTCCCTTCCATAGTTCTAGTGGGACATGACACCAGAGCCAGAGACGGTTGACCGAGCGTAGGCTGTAAGTACTAAAATAAGCATCGAATGGGGTTTCCGGGCATCTTCCTGCTACTATTTTCTCCCTTATTCGTACAAAAAAACGATCTCATCCGCTAGGCCTGTCCTCGTTTGAGTAGTGGGGAAAATCCCTTTTTCCGTTTGAAGACTACGCTCTGGGACTGATGACTTGACCTTTTCTTCTGAGCGAATAGCCGGTGAATCAGACTCAGGCTTTCATTTCAATGGGGACTCCTCATGGCATCGAAGTATAACTCCATACTTTCATCTTGTTAGCCCTTTCGTGCCCTACGACTAGTAGTGCGCTCACTAACTTTAGTAGCAACTCAATGCCTTTACTATGCTCCCAACAGCTTATTCTTTAACAGTTTGCCTATCTTTTGCTTGACAGGTTTGGCATCAGGATAGGGTAGAAATGAGATCTTGCACTATTTCGGAGTCTATTCCGGGTATGTCCTAGTAAGACCAAACGAACGAAAACATGTATAAACAACCCTTTAGTAAGGGTGGATATTAGCCTTTCCTTCTCTACCTCATCCTGGGTCCACCCGCTCCCGGTCAAAAAGAGCAGCCTCAGTTGTTTTTTAACACATAAATGATTCGAAGGTAAGAGATTCTCCTTTGAATTCCAGACAAAGGTAGTTGGAGCCGTCCAATCTGATCTAAGCATTTACTCGCATCCACAGGCGACTGAAGTAACTGCGAGCTGAAAGCAGCTGAAAGGTCTTGTAGAGCCTTACGTTTAGGCTAGCGCGTGTATACTTCTTTTCTACTGGGGTCAGCCAGAGATATAAATCAATCTTGCTACGAATATGGTGCGGAGGTAGAAAAATCGAAAAAAGAATGCAAAAACCCAACATAAGGCGTAAAGAACACGAGCGGAATCAATAAAAGAACAAGAAAAGCCATGGGCAAGACAAGCACAACCGCGAGTACTGTATCACTACAGTAATAGGAAGTACGAGCAGAACGAAGCAGTTATGCCATTCGCCACCTTTGCCCAATGCCTTGAGGGCCGAGGAAAGGGATATCTATCGAATAGGCTTTTGACTGACCGCCTCCGGTTCTGAAAGAACTCAAGATGAACGAATGCGTGTTCGCTGCTTTTCGAATCGTTGGGTTTAGCCCGGGCGGACATCCAATGCATTTCGATCACATGAGGACTACGAACCCACTGGAGAGGGTATATTCCAGTTGAGACTGAGAACATGAATTCTAAATCTTTCCCGAGTTGAACGAAGAAAGAGAGATAGTCGAGAGATGGAGCGAAATTATCCATTCAGTTTCCTATGATGATCCTCCCACCGATGATGATCTTCCCGCTCCACCCCCCAACCAATGAGTCACTACAGACTGAAGATTTTCTCTCTTATGCTACTAAGAACCTAACAGAACGTTTCAAATGCGGATGGATTGAATCTCATTTTTTCGGTATGTCTTCTCTAGACAAGAATCCAAGAAGCAAGGATACGCGCCTTAGGCAAATTGTGAGGGATGTAAGTTGGGGATTTTTTAACGCGAAGAACTTTCCGGGCAGCTCATTCGAAATATTCTTCAAACACGGGATTTCTTATTTTATTATTTTCTTGGGTATTTGATGAGACCCTTAGAGATGGAAAGATAGGAATTCCCGAATGAAGCACTACGGTAAGACAGGTTTTCCCCCACAAAAAGTTCCTATGTAATCTGTCATTGAGGACATTGTAAGAGATCTTACGCCCCAATAATTTCACAATAATGCACTTATCCCACAGACGCCTAATCTGAGATTTTAAACGATCCGAAAGTGAGATCCTTGGAAAATTTTACATCGTGGAAACGTGGATTAGTCCCTCATACGAATCCAGGCAACCAAACTCGTCATGCCTACACGGCTCAGGGGCATTAAAATGTACTCCGCTTCTTAGCCTCTTAGCCCAGCATAGCCTATAAATCCAATGAATTCAACTATTCCAAATACTCTTCTGTCTGTGGTTTGCTTCGTTGGTTCGTCGATTCCTGCGCTTCATCGTCTTCGCGTAAAGGAATTTAATCAATCATAGATAGAATCTAAAAGAAGAATAAGATCTTCTATTTGGATTGGCATCTGGATTGGATTCGGATTTCAGTTAGTTCCAAAAAAGCTAGAATCATTTGAACTCTCAGAACAGCTACCAGAAAAGGAAGCAGGAAAAGCAATCTCAGAACCATCAACTCGAAAGCCGGAGCGACCCGAAGCAGCTACTTCACTTGCAGAGGAGAACGTTAGGCCTTTCCTGTCTCACCTGTATGCTGAAACCTTGAGTACGCTCCTTTCCTTAAGTGATTTAATGGAATCCGGTTTTGATGGGGGATTTTCTGAAAAGCTTTTGAAAGAACCAGTTTGTGGGCTTATTTTGTTTGGTTGCGGAAAACGGATCTCTTCTACGAGCTTTTGCATAAGGATTTACCTTCTTGTCCCGACCTACTTATTTCTCTCTTTGCGGGACTTATTTCGTAGGAATCTATCTAATATGAATTACCAGGTTGGATCCCCAACCAATAGACTAACGAGCTGATACGTTTGACGTTTTAAAAAACGAAGCCAGGCTGTCCTGTTTTGAACGCTTTGAAAAGAGCACAAGGAAAGGGCTCACAGTCGAGTCCACTATTGTCGATAGTGGAAGGTTTGAAGCCCACGAGCGGTAAACTGAAACTATGTCCGCAGCTACTCCTGAAAAGGTGTCGGGAATCGTCTTACTCTCTCCTGAAATGTTAGCACAGATCTTCCACCATATATTTAATCGGCTTGAAAAGGTGTTGAAGGGGTACTCTCTCTTGCCAGCATCTTGCCTATCAACTGATGCCGCAGTCGCTTCGTCATACCTTGCGTGAAGGAAATAAATGTGCTTACTTCCTAATTAACAAGTTAGGGTGATGCAAGTAGGGCATCCGCAAGCAAGATGGGCTTCTGCTGACGTAGGGGGCATAGGTGGAGTAGCTAAAAGGCCTTAGCTGACATTCCGACCTTTCCTTTAACCAATAGATCGTGCCATTAATGGCCCCCTCTCGAAAGTCAATTTATCTGGGGCGTAGGCGCACTCTAAAAGCTTAGCGATTACTAAGGATTAATTTCTAGGAGCACTTTGGGTTGAGAGAAGCCAATTCTTGTGCCGATTGGATATAATATATGTTAGGACGGTATTTCAGCTACTTTTACAAAGAGCGCTAGGTACGGCAGCTAGTCCTTTATCTCGGTTTTCATGCACGAGCTATAGGTAATTGGTTGTTAGAAAGTTAGATAGAAGGGAAGCTATCTCCATTAGTCCGGCCTTGAGTTTAGACAAGGCTGCATGTAGGGCCCGACTGCTAAGCTTTCTTTCCCAACTGGCTAGCGAGAAAAGAAAGGTATTGATTTAACGAGCGATAAGGAAGGAAAGCTCTGAATCATACTACTCACTCGGAATCTAGAACCCCAAAAGCAAGAATAGGAAAAAGAGGAAGCACTAATCCTTGAAGCCGCTTTCTAGCACTTGACTTTCTTGTTTCGGATAAAGGAAATGGTAAAGCCCGCAGCTACTCCTTTAAGAGCCGTTACTCTCCCACCGATTTCATACATATTCCATGATCCGAGGAGTTATTCTAAGAACCCGCGAGCAACCTTTGTAAAGGCACCCACCCGGAGTCATACCTTCTTCTGCGTCCGAAGCGAAAGCTGGGGAAACGGTCTGAGAGGACATTTCAATATGCGCCAAAGGAGTCTAAAATTCTTTGAAGGTATCATCTGAAAGATGCGATTGTAAACGTGAGTTTTTTTAAGCTTTTGTCTGCCACCCTGGGTTAAAAGACAGATCTCTCTCTACCAGAATCTTGAGAAGAAGGAATAAAACCCTCGCAATCAATAACCGCCATCAGTCACTAGCGGGGAAGCAGAGCCTATTTATTCTATTTCTTCGAGTTCGGTAAATCTCCCTTCCTTCCTTGGCTTCTGGTTGTGGTTGGGCATTCTTCTATCTTTCCCTAGTCATAAGAGCTCCCCTTTCTATCTGAAGGGAAGGGGTTGTTTCAGAATTGAGTCCCGTTGTAAGAATGCATTTATTTCCTCTTTCTTTGTTTTTCTCAACCGTAGAGTACGAAGTCGGTGACTTAATAAGGTTTTACATCCGCCGGAGTTTCTTGCCCAGTACCGGAAAGCTATTTGATAGCCCTTTATTCTAAGGGGTGATATACCACAGGTCGTTACAGGTCCCCCGAACTGTGAGGTTGCCGACCCCGAGCACGTACTCATCCATAAGCACTTCGAGTTCTTATTTCTTTTCTTGGGGATTTATTTGATGCTAGTCCAGGTAAGAATGCTCCTTTCTTTAACTGCTTGTACCCTTTCTACTATTTTACTGCTAGAAAAGTATCCCCTTTCATAAGCATAAGCAATTCCTTGGCCAAAGTAGCTTATGTTTATTGGTTCGACTGGGTAATCTCTTTTCAAGAACCTTAGCGCTTGCTAGACTGGGAGTGACATTTCCTTTAGCAACAAGAGAAAGAAAGGCTGACGCTGCAGTCCCCTAGCTTGATTCGCTAATCACCCAACTAATTTGTCTTCCCCCTTGGGATGATTCTGGATATGAACTAACTTTTCAAGTATTACAAAAGGCGGATTCTCTGTAGACAACCCATACCTTTCCGGGCGTTCTCAGGTTTTTCCATAACCCTGAATGTTGACTATCGCCCCCAGACCCCTTATTCCCCTTGAATAGATAGCTTCGGTGATTGATGGTAGACGGATTTAGTGGAAATGAAGAACCCAACAATCGGTTTAACTCTAACTCTGGGAATTGAACCCTAGTACATTGACCTCTCTCCCTTATCTGATTGTTCGTACTCGGCTCTTGCTAACAGGCATAGTTTAGTAAACCGTTCGTCTTGCTCAGAAGCGCCCTCTCTTTCACAACCGAGGAGTTATTCTAATAACCCGCTCGGCCCCTTTTATATATAGGATATATACACTCGTGAGCCATTATAAAGAAAGAAAAGCATTTTCATTTTCCCCTTTTCAACGCGAGGAATGTATTTCTTTCTCTGGGTAAGACCAGAGAGCACTCACCCTTACATCCGCTTGAGATAGCTCCTTCTTCCTTATCCCGCAACAAGATTGGTAGATGAAGTTCAATGGTCTAAGATCAGATAGACTTCGGGCTCGTCTTCGGGGGATTCAGCAGCAGGGGGTGTGATTCGGGACAGCAATGGACGTTGGCTAGGTGGGTTTACCTATCGTGTGGATTTTTCTTCAGTACTGGTGGTAGAGCTATGGGGTATCTATCATGGACTGCTTTTATGCTGGAACAAGGGAAAGAAGGAGATTATATTGGAGACAGACTCCCTCTCTGCTGTCATGAAAGTAAATAATTTTTAAGCTATCGGTCCTCATAACAACTTACTAGCTGCTATTAAAGGGTTGCTTGATAGATCTTGGAAGTGCTCTATCCGTCATATTTATCGCGAGGCCAACATGTGTGCAGATTGAATGGCAACTAATTTTGATAACCTAGACTTGGGTTTTCAGGGGCCTTCGTATACTTGGACTAATAGTATTAGGGTGGAAACCGTATAAATGAGAGACTTGATCGTGCTTTATCTAATGCTGAATGGCGCCTGAGGCAATAGTGAAGCATCTTCCCCGCTTTTACTCTGATTATTGTCCTATCCTTGTACAATGTAAAGAGGATATTCCGATTGACAGTGCTAAGAAAGCCTTTCGTTTTCAGGCTATGTGGTTGTCTCACTCTGATGTATATGATTATGTCTCCAATTGTTGGCATGCAACAAATGGTGGGTTGATGGAGAAAACTACTTTTTTTTCTAGTCGAAGCACTAAGGGAATGGAATAAAGATGTTTTCGGCAATGTTTTTGAGAGAAAAAAGGAGCATTGGCTTTTTCTAACTTCCTTAGTCAAGTAAGTACTCCGCTGATGGAAGCGATTGAAGGGGAAGCAACTAATAAATAGGGTTCAGGTAGGGAGTAATGGGTATGGCACACGAGCGGTTATAGCACACGAACGCTAATAGAAGACAAGTCGAAGAGAGGTATCTTGCCAGCACCCTTCGGCTTTTCACAGAGCTGTGATTCACCCGAGGGATGGTCAGGTCGATATTTTTCATAAGGTGCACATAAGGAGCTGAGGGAGCAAAGATCTCAGGATGAAGAACTTAGGGCTGACTTGTCTGGTACCGGGACGAGTGGACTCAGAGCAAAGGACCAGTGAGTGGGGTCATTATTCGACTAATAGCCAGGGTTAGAAAGCTGAATTCATAATATAGCTTTTCGAGCGATTCGAGAACCCTTGATCTTCAGGGGAATGCATTCCATGATTAGCCTCAAGCAGAGGAAGATAGAACTGACCCAGAGGTAGACAAATCATAGCACCTAGCTAGAATCGACATTCTTTCCATATCTTGTCTTGGTTAGAGTAAGCCAACCGAACTCTTTATGATCAGGTTAAAGCTAGTGAAAGCATGGTTAGAGAATTCTTTACTGGTGTTGTTACTGATAAACGTGCTATTCCTGAGAATGGAAATGAGGAAGACTTGTATGTTTTTATGTGTGGCAAAGAAGTCGTTATCTCTGCTGAGACTATAGGACAGATGCTGAATATTGAATACATTGATGGTGACTCAAAACCTCCTAAGAATTTTGATTATGATGCTGCATGGAGGTTCATCAGTGAAAAGGATGAAGACATGCCAACAACAGAAAGTCAGAGAAAGCTTCTTCAGTCTGATGTGAAGCTAGCACATCACTTCATAAGCAACAGCCTTTGGTTCAAGAAAGGCAGTCAAGACTATATCAAAAAGGATGATATCTGGCTTCTCTATTGCATCTGGAAAGGAACTAAAGTCAATCTTGCTCAGATCATTATCAATGAAATAAAGAAGAAGGCTGTGAAGCAGGAAATGATTTGTGGCTATGGTATCCTCATTGCCATGCTTGGTAAAGCATTTTCCACCAAGTCACACGAGCATAAAGACCTCAAGGCTGCTTGCTCTCACTTCTCTGATGTGACTCAGGGAAGATTTGTTCGTACTTTTAGCCGCCCGCCTACCAACTTAGCCTATAGGCCTAGTTCGCAGCTTTGGCGCCTAGCTCGCCTGACAAGTGGGTTTTCTATTTCCTCCTACGAAGGATTTGGTGATGGCAATTTCGAAATCTCGTAAGAGAAGAGGGGGCAAAGAAGTTCACTGCCCGTTGTTTTATTTCGTTGTATTATAGTTCGTAGCTATATTATAGTAAGGGCCTATTCGTCTAGTTTGCCTGCTATACTCTTTATACCCAGTAGCGGGTATTAAACATTTAGCCTCTAAGGCCACAGCGAAGGCTGCTCAATCGGCATTGGACATCGTCGAAGTTCTACGGATAGACAATTATAGGGCTAGCTTTCCCGTACCGACTTGGGAGAAAGGCCTATGGCAAGCCAATCACCATCTTTTTTCTTACTGATGAGGGATTTGATAATTCAAGTTTTGTCTGCTATGAAAATAGATGTAATCGATTTATTCACATTCTCCATAGCGAATGGTTCTTTCATACCTATCTTTTCCGAACCTCTTCTCGAGTCATGCAGCCTTTACTTAAATTATATTATTTATACGATGCCTTCCTATTCCCTTTTTGAGGTTTAGCACTCTCTTGAAAAGACCATTCCTAACAGAAAGATAGAAGGAGGAGCTCAATTGATCTGATTATTATACCTTTTGCCTTTTTCGTAATATGAGACTGCTCTGTGCGTTCAGAAAGACCGCTCAGTGGGATTATTCCTCCGGGAAGGAAGAGTCAGTGCTCTTAATCTTGTTCAATTCAATCTTAAGCGCTTCGGAGACCCCATTTAGAGGTACTACTGTTGCAGGGGGCGAAGGCGAAGTAGGTGTTATAAAGTAGGCGAACTGTCTTTAATGTTGGAAGGCTTTAGTCCCGCTGAACCTGAAGAAGAGTCTAGTAGTATGACGAGGTGATTATTTTCCGATAGGCAGATGAATACATCTTCGAATAAGGCTGCAAAGGAATCGATCGACGAATAGTAAGTTGGGGAATTTACCATGGCCCTCGTCCAAGCTTCCACTATAAAGAAGAACCCAATACCTCATGCTCGAACCCTTTAACTCGTCTCTTTATTTGTTCTCACTGGGTATTCCTATGGGGCTGTACTCGAAATCAACTACTTACCAATAAAATGAATTGAATCTGGTTCACCAATCTTCAACTGGAACGTATTTCGAGGGTTTAGCTTTGACTTTGATTCCACCGCCTAATGTGAATCTCCAACTGAGAAGTCGCAAGCTGAATCAGCAGAGCTTGAAGTAAAATCGGCTGCTGGCACGGAGTTAGCTGCAGAGTCAATAGCTTCAGAGGGAATTCCTGGAAAGAAGGATGTTTAAGAGGTTATGGAATAGGGATGCCTTCTCGGATAGCTTTCCTTCTTCTTTGTGAGAAAGATTTCTGCAAATTTAGGCATTTTCCTGTCTCTCCTGATTTGATTATAGTAAATGGATTTGACCCTTTCTTTCAAGTCATTTTGACTAGCTTTTTTGATGATAGCTTGTTTGTTGCAAGATCCTGTAGTTAGTTGTAACTAGACGAGAGAAGAACTCATTGTGTACTATCATTATTTTCAATAGTGGAAAGATTGGAGCCACTTCGTGTCCTTCATCTACTTATGCCCCTGCTCTCTAAACAATGTATTTCCCTAAGCAAGAATAGCTGTATAAAAGATGTTCCATGGCACCCATCATCTTCCGCCCAAAGGGAATCTCTTCGTCCACGACACAACGATTTGCCAATATCCTTCCGTAAGACGTATTTGGAAGAAAAGGGATAAGAGCTCCGAACGTACCTTGATGAGAGGTCGTTCAACCTGATCGTGCTCAGCGCCTTGTTCCGTTTCCGTACGGGCACGATAAAATAATGGGTGGGGATTCTGTGAACTTAATCACGCAAGGCCTTTTATTTGATCGCTACGTCCCCTCCGAAACTCTGGAGTAACCTGCCTGTACGCGTCTAGACGCAGAAGACCTTTTTGAGGCAAAAGCTTCTATTATAGGTGTAATGTCTGCACTCGATCCGCAAGGAGATTGGTCGGTCAGAGGAGCACGCGCTCTGTACAACACCAGCAGGTCTAAAACAACAGGTCTTGCATCTCATTTCAGTCCGTTCGAAAGACTAAAATGTTATTTTCTTTGGTCTTAAAGACTAGTACTCCGAATCTCGATCGAACCTCTGCTTCACTCTTCCCTGGGATTGGCTTTGGGGTTGCATAAGTTCTTGCCACAGGTACGGAAAATGAAAAGGCAGAGATAGCTCGTTAAGCAATAAGGGCAGATAAACATGAAGAAGAATACGCTCACACGGGCTAGAAACAATTATCATCTGCACCCTTGTTTGTGCGGCTAGCGCCTAGATCGGTCTATCGTCTGAGTCTCTTTCGGGCACCTTACCTTACTATTCGCCTCGGAGAAAGTCGTACTAACAGCGCTTTCGGCCCTTGTCCGGGTTGGTTAGAGATGCCTTTGGTTTGGGGTTTTAGGGGCTCATCATCTTAATTTGCAGTTTCTTTTCTTGTTTCCTAATCTGCCTTAGAAGGGATATGAGCTCCTCTGCAGCTAGACTAGAGCCTTTTATAGGTAATGCCTCACTCGCTCCCAACTTCCTTTCCTTAATGGGCTACATGCGGAGAAGGGTTTTAGGATAGGAAGTTTGGCAGAGGCTTTGATTGCGGGTCCGGTACTTAATAAAATAAAGGCGGGTCTCTTCCTTAGCTTAGGATTTCTTTCCTGTTACTTACTTAAAGGTGTCTCGGTATGCAGCTAAGCCAGCTAAAGAAAGAGCATATTGTTTTAGATAGAGGCTTTAAGCACTATCATTTTCGATTGATAGCTCTTCTGGTGCCCCAAGAATCAGATATTGCTCTTTAGTGATGATAAATACCCAACAGTTAAATACCCTATTAAATCAATAAGAAATCCCGAGCCCGAGTTTGATGGGGAAAGCCAACTCCTCCAATGCTTAGTTAATCGATCGGGTTAATCCTATGTCCCCCTCTTCTCGAAAGTCTATAGCTCTTCCGCCCACTGAAGACAAGTGGATTTGCTTCATCCAAGTTCATAGAAAGAAGAACAAAGACTAGAATCCCCCCCTCTTAGCCACTTGAAAGCTCAGCCACTTCGAGTGCTTGCAAGTACACAAATCGAGGATTCTGTGAGCAGACCGAACAGCAAGCTCTTCATCATCGGTTTACCCGCTTGTTGAAACCTCCATAGCCGATTTAATGGTTGGATAGCCACTCTCCTGTTTTAACCTATTCATTCATTTGGAGTTTGCGAATTGAGATTGTTAACGCTCGATCTGTACCAAAACCCGAGAAACTAAGCTGTAAGCAACTTGGGACATACAATTCTTTTAGGGGCTAGCATGACAGACAAGTCAACAGCAAAGGAAAGAGTAAAAGACCCGTTCTTAACTTCACCCCAGACCGGAATACAGGAAAATCCCTTTATTCAGGTATTGGACTAGTACTGGGAACTATGAATCCTACTCACCTATTTCCCTAAGAAATAGAAAGGTTAGCCGCTTTTCTTCATAAGCGATATACCTGCTTCATAGCCTAAGGAGCTATTCTTTCTAGTTAGCGGATGATGTCTGATACCTGTCGAGCATTTCATGAGGATTTAAAATAAGGAAACTTGGCCATAGAATTTAGATGAGCGAGAAAGCTTGAGACTTGAGAGAAGGTTAGGAAGTTAGCTCGACGCTCTTTTACTGGCTAGAGCGCGAGTGACACAATCGATCGGGTGCTATTGCCTACATCTACATTGCGTGCAGTGGGAATGGAAAACAACCTCTATTTACAATTTACAAACTTCGGCTAAGAGCTGGTTATCCCCATTGCGGGGTATTAGTTTTCTGGTTGCGCACATCCCTTTCTTGATGGAAAGGCTTACTACCTAGGCACCCAGAGACGAAGAAGCGTGTCCGTAAGAGGGGGATTCCGTAGAAGGGAATGAGGTACAAGTATTAAATAAAGTACCCATAAAGAAAGAGCCCTTTTCCTTTATCTCTTCTTCTTGCATACTTTCTAGTATTGTATGATGGGACCTGAAGAGGTAATTATTATCCAACTCGCTCGCAACCAGAGAGTGAAAGCTAATTACCACGTAAGGCTTTGAAGCTAGGACTTGTATACCTCATGCAGTTAGACTATCCCGATTCTTGAAACTAGAAAGCCGGGGAAGGGTTATCAAGAGGGTTAGGGGAAGTATGGAGTCGAGAAGGAGCTTGGTCTATTACCTATGTTCCCAAGTCAGAAGATGAATCCCTTTTAGCTTGAGGTTCCGGTCTGAAAACAATCTCATCCTGCCTTTCTTGTAAAACCTGGGTAATCACCCAACTCTGCAGATGAAAATATGCTTTAGACAAGGCTTTCCACCACCGACAATACAATAGGGGACACTGGTAAGAAAGCACCTTAGACGAATAAAAGTCAGTCGAAGTTCCCCGTTGCAGATGACGAAAATCTGCTTGCTTCTAGATAGATAGCTCCTTAAACCGCCGGAATAAAGGAGTGAGCTTTTCCTACGCCCTGAGTTCGAGCAGCTCTGGCTCTGACAAGTTCTATTTCTAAAACAGTAAGTAGAGGGGCAGGCGGTCAGTCTCCCATTGTTCTCAATCAGACAATCACAATAAGCATTCAGACTAGTTTCTTTCCCGGGGTTTTCCGAAGGAGACGAAGTAGCGTTAGAAGAATACACCAAATGTGAATAGGATTCTCATCGGGATATCTTCTCAACGGCCATTGTAGGTCCTTTGTTCAGCCTTTTTAGAGGTCTGACGAGGAGGTTTTGATAGGCGAGAATCAAATATATACACGAACGCTAAGGTAATGCCGAATATAATAGTGAGAGATATGGAGCGGATACGCCGAGAAGGACCAACGTTGTTATGAGAAAGGATCATGCGCTCAACAAGTCGCCATCCTGGGATTGACTCAGCAATTGAAGACCTACTTCTATCTCTTCGCCGTCTCGCCTTGCTACCTCTGCTCGCCTTATGGGCTAGACTACTTCCGCACCAGGGATATATTCACCAATAGTAGGATCCTAAGCTAGCGGAGGAGAAATAAATGAAATGCAAGTCTACTCAGCCGTAAGGCAGGAGCAAGAAGCCGTAAGTCGAACAGGAAGGATGGTAATGCCGATCTTAGGATCCGAGATACGAATAATGAACTCAACTATGTAAGGAATAGCAAAGGGGAGTTAGCCAGCTGCTATGTGGCTGATCCCGGATGAGAGGGCTGTAGAGGTGGTCGACGGAATGCCGTAAAGAAAGGCTATCAAAGTGGAAAGGCCCACAGAAGAATCTATGACGTTTTGCGTGTGCATGGCGCCGTTAATTTCCCAATTTTTTGCAATTCCAGGATCAAAACGGTGGAGTAGGGTGGCATCTCATTTGCTTGGATTGAGCTTCATGGGGGCTTCTCATGATGGTGAAAGAGTCGTCTTGTCGAGGTCTTTGATGTCTTTTGTTGAATAGTTGGACTTTTTTTTATCATGTCGTCAACGTCCACTTCAATCGAAGGACCAATTTGTTCTTTAAACATTCTGTTGACCAAAGGCTGGTATGTGGCGCCAGCTTGAGTCCGAAAGGCATTACTTTGTAACAGTGGAGGCCGTCCTCAGTTATTAGTGCAGTATTTTCCTGGTTGTCGGGATTCATGGCGATTTGGTTGTAGAAAAAGCATCCATGAAACTAAGGCGACTCTAAGGTCGGATGATGAGTCGACAAGTCTGTCCAGGGAAGGGAGTGGAAAGCTATCCTTTTCTTATGAAAGTTTCTACCGCACACATATCAAGAGGCTACTCGCCAGCTAGGTCAGATTTTGGAGAAAGATTGGGGGTTTTCTGCCCGAACAGCACAACAGGACAGGCCTTGTTAAAGTCTGTAATGTCTACCCACATTCGCCACTTCCCATTGGACTTCGTAACCATGACCTCCTCTTTCGGAGCCGTCCGTAAGCTGAGATGGTTTGTTCTTCTTCTGTTAATTTCGAGCCGACTTGTGTAACCCTTTCTGGCTCGTCATCATACAATTGCATTGTGGTAGGTGTAGATTGCTCCACTGGTTGACCTTCTCCAAGGCTGTGCTCGTCCCGTCTATCTAAGGAGTCCAAAATAAATGAGTCATGGTGATGGATAACATTGATTTTCCAAAGCTGCTGCTGGTTTTGGTTCGTCTTATTCTTCTTTATGGTCGCCAGGGCGATTCGTACTTCTTGATGCATTCTCCTTTTTCGCCAGATATGAATGTGGTCTTGCCATTCTCTGAGGCAGATCCTATGATGTCAAATCACACTCCCAGGCAAAAGCTTGGGCTCTTTTTTCATGTATCCTACTCCAGTAGCAGTTGGGAATTTCACTGTGAGGCTGTAGATCGCATCGACCATCTGGTCCTTTTCATGAGAGATCGCCCAATGATGACGTTGAATGCGGATGGTTGATCTACTAAAAGAAATTGTGCCAAGTCCGAATCATACCTATAGCAGGCATTGTCTGATCTTACCTAAACAGCTGGCATTTATACTTTGTGGGTCAGACCCGGACTCCTCGATGTGCGCTTTGGAGGTTCGGCATCTTCGCTTATGGGCCTAGCATCACAGGGAAACCTTCTATCTCTTCGCTTTACAGCCTTTGCTTCTTCGTTGTGGTTCCCCCCTCCGATGGTTAGCATCCGCTATCGACGGGCCGAAAAAGGATTGCATCGTACACAGAAGGGGTAATTGTTCACCATCCGTCGAAACACCTCTGACTCTTCTACGGTAAGATGTCTTGAGCCAACTCCTCCGCTTGGAATAGATGTAAAAGCAAACATTCCTTTGAATGAGCACCCATTCTTTTGTTTTTTAATGAACTCTCTATTGATGAGATTCAACTATCTAAATGCGCGGGATTTCCTTTGGAATTCACATAATAACATAATAAGTAGTGAGACGACCTTAATGGCCTAGTACGACCAGACAGAAGCATAATCCTAGTCTTCCTCTATCCATGGATTGGTCATTCATGAGCCTTCCTTAGTTGTTTGCAGCTCACCTATCTATGAATACCCTTCTTTTCTTTAGAGATAAGGCGGCCAAGCTTGGAAAACGGGTTCCAACTGTGATGCGTGAATGAAATGGATTATCATTATTAGTATTAGTGGCCTTTTAGAGCTCTCTGCGAGGGGCAGTTCGATTTCAACTCGGAACTTTGGAAATATAACTATAGAGCTGGGCCGATAGACCAAGCCGGGCTGCAGAACCAAGACACCCGCTTCAAGGCCATACCACCTTAGCAGAGTTCGACAAATCCAGTCCGCATGGGATGATTTGATGAGGTTAGTCCCTAACAAGGTGCTGTCAATGCGGGATAGAAGTTCAGTGATGCAGCTCTCGAAGTGAAACCTCTTTCTTTCTTACATCATTCATCCTTGGTGTTGACTCTAGGAGCGGAAAGACAAACTGAGTCTTGCTAAGACCTTTTCGCCATATCAAAAGACATGAACGAAAAAGAGTGAAGAAAGTTTCATTTCTCTCTATTAGTGAAAGAGGAATCCAAGTTGGATATGAGTAGAAGTGATCAGCCCTCGAGATCTCATAAGAGAACAGAGATGGGATCCTAGCTACGAGTCAGTCCCTCCGACGCCGAATGATCTACTTGCTTTTTCTCTTTTCTTTGTCGAAATTTGGTTGGCTTGGTCTTCTTCGACCCAAGGTTCCGATCAACAAAACAACCGGAAAACGACTCCTTCAAAACAATAAATTGACTTGCGTCCAATCTCGTAGGAATAGAGCTCCGACTTGAGCACCATTGACAGGACCGGAGACAAAACAATTGAACAATTTCTCACTTTAGACAGTCAGGGTCCTTCATTCTCCTCCTACTGATGCCTGTCTTAATGATATAGTTCGGTAAGGGTACGGGCAGGGAACAGCAGACTCCCAACAAGCAACTCCAAGTGAATAAACCTTCTGACCAATAGGGGCATTAGAAGCTTCTCGAACAGATGAATAAAAGAAAGTCTATCTATCGGTCCTTCTCTGTTCGCCTATTCTGATGAATCTTTATCTGACTGTTCTTAAGTAAGCGGGTTTAGTCCCGTTGTAAACCCGTTGTAAGAATGCATAGCCGGTTCACTTGCCTGGATAGAGAGCTAAAAGAAAGGCGCTTTATCCCCTCCTTGGTACGGGAGATTGATTAGGGGACCCGTTAAGCATCAATAAAAAGGAATTCTTATTCTTGATTTGTGTGGGAATCCGCAGTTCAAGAAGAACGACCAGACACCTTAGCCTTATTTTTAAGCTCAGCTCTTTTTTCATCCCCAGAGGAAACAGTCAAATCCACCCTAACGGCAATAGTAGCTGAAGAATCTGGCTACTCAACAATGGGTTAAGGTTAAGCTTTTGCTAGGGGTGATCAAGCAGTGAAAGAATCCGCGCTTATTTCACATCCCTAATCTCATCTCCCTTCTTATTAGCTGCAGAGTGGTCTCAACGAGCCTATCGATCGTTCGCCATTAATTCTAGAAGTGACAGAATCCATACAATAAGACCCAAAACCATAAGCGTCAGACTGACTTGCCCCTTAAGCCGAGCCTCTCCTTAAAGTCTTGCTCAATTCCATCGATTTATCTGTTGGAGTAAGGTCATTAGGAGATTAGGATTCATAGTTCGAGCTATCATATCAAGCCGATGAAAAAAGGAATTCAGCATTTCGAAGCATCAAATGAATTAGCGTAGGAAAGAAACGGGCATGGCATCTCTTCTTTCTTGCCGTCGCCGGAGCAACTTGGTGTTCCACCGGTTACCGGACGTCTGGGTTGTATTGTACCCGATGTTGGTCTATTAAACACCGCTTATTCAACAGCTGTTGATTCAATAACACGGAATCGACAACAAACCCATCAACACCGGTTATTGCAAACAACCTATTCGGATTAACTTCCTCCGACTGCTTATTCCCTTAGAAGAAGATCACTGCAAGGAATGCCCATTTAGCGGGATACCCTTGTTAGGGGTTCTAGAGCAAGGCATGGTTTAACATAGCATAGTGTGTGCTTCGCCTTCAGGTGACTATCTAAATGCTCCTCCATAAAAGAAGACTTGCAATAGACCCATTAGAAAGAAGTTTAACTACAGCCTTTTTTGACTGTCCTTGAATGAGCAAGTAGATCTTGAATTCCTCGGCCCCAGACTTCGAGATTCTCCCGCAATATCTTCAAAGGGTTAGGTTTCACGTTGCCTTTGCCCGCGGAGAGATCACTGTTTTCAATCCCTCTCGTAGTGGTCGGAGCCAATGCCAAGTGTCCAGGTCAATCCAATTCCCAAGTCATGCATTCTCAAGAGAACGAACACCCTCTCTTCGGTAGGTGGTCTCGTGGGAATCCTTCAGAATAAGAGTAAGATGGTACAGGATAAGTAGAATTCTCTACGGCTATGGAATGCTTTCGTCGTAATTCATTCTTCTCGTTACGGTAGCATAAGAGCATTCAAGAGCAAGAGCACAGTTAGCGGCTATACTTCCTCTTCATTCTCTCTGCTTCAAGGAATTGATAGAGGCATGTTCATATGAAGCGCTACGCATCTATTTTTTTTTTCATTTTGATCCCCAACTTTTTCAGGAGCATTGGCCACCACATACGGGAAAACCTTATGACCAGACCGTCCACATTAAAAGAGCATATCAACGGTAGTCCCTCGTACTCAACTTGCTGCCAGCGTCTTATCATGACCATTCTCCTGTCCAAATGAGGTCTCAGGCGATGCATAACCCAAATCACTCCATATTTGATCATGACTAACTAAATCCTCTTTTCAACGCATCAATAATATCGTAGATAGAGATAGGGAATTCATAAGAGAAGTTTCTGCGTCACAACTGCATTGCCTGTGATCGGAAATATAGGTCTTTGACCAAATCCACTTTGAGCTCAAGAAAGAGCAGCTGGACTAGTAGAGCGTTAATCGAGGTCTTGTCAGAGCCTTTGTTTTCAATTTGTTCAGCTTATTTAACTGACCACTCGGTGTGGTACCATAAGGTATTGGCTGTGGATTCTTTCTTTGCAGTTTCTTTTCTTGTCTTACTCGGGGCAATACCAGAACATCCCTTAATTCCGGAATGCTGTTATTGGTTCGACTGGGGAATATTCATCTGCTCTCGAAGTTCCGGGAATAAAGTAATCGATTCTATCAACTCGAAAGCTTTATCGCTCTTACCCAGACGATAACCGCCCTGCCCTCGCAATTGCCTTAACTCTTTGATGTCCTTATTGCTTACGGATTATGGGGTATGTCTAGAGGCTAACAAGGTTCCCATTACATTCTTATTGATAGGGTTCCCCCTGCCTATTCCTATAAGTAAGAAAGGGCGGGACAGAAGCTGGCTGACGAGCATTCATCTCTTAGGAAGGATATACGAAACCATTAAAGACAGAAACTGACTAAACTGAAGACCCTATACTGAAGCCAGGTGATGATCTTACTTCCATAGTAAAAAAGAAGATAGAACCAGAAACTAATTCGGTTAATGAGGGGTTTTCTCAAAGTTAACGATTTAGAATGTTATTCAAATAGATTGAAGATTAACGGGTTAACTTACCCAATCAAGTAAAGAAAGAACTAGGCTCTTCTGCAAAACCTTATCGATATGCGGGCACAAAGCAATCATCCCAATCAACTATTTCCCTAACCGGTTAACTTGGGGGAAAGACGGGAAAACGTAAAGTTTAATATTTCGAAGTTGTATAAAACCCACCTGCTTCATCGCCTTGAGCAGGAATCGAAGCAGAAGCAAAATCAAATCCTTTATCTGCCTTGGGGGAATACCCGAAGCTGTCTGCTTTTACTTTAGCTCTATCTAGAGAAAGTTCCTCTGATACGACGACTTCTACTTCTAAGCCACCGATGGATTCCCTTTCTTTATCTACCACAGAAATAGTCCTCGGTTGAGCAACTCTCTCGCTAGGGAAGGCTGCCTCTTCCAGAACCTTTTGATCTCTCCTTTCATGAACCGGTTTCGCAAGTATTCATAAGAGCCCTCTTTTCTAGTCCTTTATCAAGCGAAGGGTCTTTGCTTCCTTTACTGGTCGACTTAACTTTCTTTTCTTTTCGGGATAAGTCCGCTGTCCCCTAGCCAGCAAGAGAAAGGGCTAAAGCGGGTGAAAACATCTTTTTATGATATATTCCCCACAAAAAACAAATAAACGACGCATTCCAGTAAGGAAGTTAGGCCTCTGAGAAGGTTTTGGAAGAAAGGTGGTGTCTACCTATAGTATAGGCCCGAGAGCTCAAGGGATTTTCCTACATCCGGTAATGGGCAAGTGGTTTTGTCTTTGATGAGACTTTTCTAGATAGCCGCTTTCACTTCCAGACCCAGCAACAACAAGGTCGGAGTACAAGTCTGACGCTGATGATTCTATTTGAAGAAAAGGGAATTTAGAATTCGAATTTCATAGAGTGATCACAGAACAGGTAGGCCTTCTTTCAATTGAGAAAACGGGTTGTGTACGAGCTAGTGTCAAAGGCCGATTCTCTTATTACTAGCGTCAACCCCTTCTCTGGGGTTTATTAGATAAAGGACTGTCATCGAAGTTAGCTCGCCCATGTAGCTTATACTCTGAATACACCTTCCCGCTCACCACCTTTAGCGCTTAGGCTAGCAACAGCTTTTCTTACATCAACCGCGGATACTACCACTGTCATTAGCGGGGGAAACCCCGGGGGGGATAAAATAGAAAGGAGAGTCCCTCAGACTAGGGAAGAGATGCTTTGGTTCCGGACCAAGGAAGATAGAATGCCTATTGCACCAGTAAGTCGTAAAGAAAGTCCATTTATCGGTCCTCGGATATTCATCCGTTATGACCCATGGGTTTGACACATGCATAGATACACGCACACACATGGGGTACTCTTTTTGCAGCTATATTAAATTTAAAGTTTAATATTTTGAATTCCATTTCTTACCGGAAAAGGGGAAGTAACCATTTTTTACGGGGAAGTAGTAACTTTGAATATTTTTAATGATCTCTCCTCCAATCTTATCTGCGGTCAACGGCCTAAACTAAAGTAAAGGCGATCCGGTAGCTAGCCCTCCTATGAGCGCTACTACATACGGGCGGGCACTTCCTAAGAACTCCGAGCTAATTCATTCCCCTTGTTGGAGAGAGTTATGGCTCCTTCTTCTTTTACTCAATTGAAAGGCGGCCTGCCGGATCTTTCTGCCTGCGACCATAATACGAAATTTGTAAATCCCGCTCAATCAGGAATTGATTTTTCTGATTACCGAAATCACCTGCATGCTCACGAACGGATACGACTTCGACTTCCTAAAAAGAAGTAAGTGCCTATTACCAGACACGGAGAGAAAGGAAGGAAGAACTCTAGCCAACTTATCAGATTAAAGATCCGACTCACTTTATGACATTCGACATGATCTCTCCGAGTGAAAAGCATCAAGTGTCATTGAGCAGGCAGGCGAATGGGCTTCTCGTGCAGCTAGCAATCCCTTATCCGCCTATTCCTCTCATCTATGAAGAAATCGATCTCTCATCTCTACCAAGCAAGTGAGAATCAAGCCATACACAGTCACACTCTTCTATTTACGACTTCGGTGATTTCGCCATTTATCTGCTTCGAAGGGCTCTTTGTTTAACCCGTTGGTTATGGGCGGAAGGTTTTTAGATAATAGTTGTGTTGTCTATCTAACTCTGCCTTTCTTGGAAAACCTGGCCCAGAAAAAGGAAGGAAAAGGGGGGCTACCATAAAACTCTTTCCAATTCACCGAAAAAGGTATGCCACTTTTTTCCCTACGATCGATGTGATTCCCGGTAGCTTCTTCGGAGGTGGAGGTCTAGCTGCCGGCCTATTCACTCTTCCTCAAAAGGCAGGACGGGAGAGAGGACTATTAACAAGACTACCACCCCTAGCTACAGTTACAGGTACGGATTGGAAAGGATTCAACCATTACTTAAAAAAACTTAGACTACAAAACGAAAAGGAGGGCACTCTGATTGCTTTGACAGGATTGTGAAATTCCGGGAAAGATGGAACCACTGTGGTCTTATGGATCCTGGTTCAATTGGTTGCCCCTTTACTTGGATAAGACGCAGACATAATGTCATTATCCTACAGGAACGCCTTGATAGACTTTTATGGAATGATAAAGCCATGCTCCTTTTCCCTGAAGCCAAGGTCGCAAACCTACCAAGAACATGCTCTGACCACCACCCCATTGCGTTCTCTTCTGATGTAACAGTGCCCCCAAACAGAGAGCTTCGTCCTTTCCGCTTTGAAGCGGCATGGCTGACCCACAAAAGATTTATCAACTGTCTTCGACTCTGCTTGGAACCTCCATAAGACACACCTTCATGAAGCCATTCATTCTGTTACGTCCATGGTCAGAAATTGGAAAGAGGTTGTTTTTGGTAACATCTTTAATCGCAAGAGGAAAATCATATGGCTCCTCTAGGGATGGAGGTTGCCATTTGATCCAACGATTAACTTGCGAAGGAGGGGCACCTTGCTTCTCAACAGCCCGTGCAATTTCCTTTTCAAATCTCCTAGCTCGAAAGCTGCAATGGCTTGGTGATTCCTCCGCCGCATTGAAAACCCTGTTATTACGACACTTCCAAAGACACCATAAAGTAGCAACAAACTGTATGGACCGGCAGACATTATCACTACTACACTGTGAACGTAATCAATTTTCTTTGAGCCAAACATGCAAATTTGTGTTAAAGAAATTAGTCGGATCAGCACTCAAGACAAACCAGCATTGCCAAACCTCTTTAGCAAAAGTGCAATCTCGAAACAGATGGATGGTCGTCTCAGCATCTTGTAAGCACTGCGGGCATGAAACATCCACCCCTGGTTGCCTAGAGCCCTATTGACATTAGTGCTCAACTTATCCGCATGTAGAAGCCAAAGGAAAAACTTCATTCTTTCAATTCCCATAACCTTCCAAAGCCAATTATTTTCCTGTAAATTTTGGACCTTTACATGGTCCATTTGTAACAAAGAAAAAGCAGAACGAACCGAGAAAGTGCCAGAAGTTTCACCACTCCAAACTAAGAGGTCATTTCTGTCATCCACAATCGGTATAGGAATAGCAAGGATTTCATTCAGTCTATCTTCGGGCAAAAGGTCTTGGATAGCCGATAGATCCCATTGCCTATCCACCGTTATGAGTTTATCGACAGTCAAGTTTGCCAAATCCCCTTCCAAATCAAACTCAAGAACATCAATTAAAGGGCCATCACCCACCCACCAATCTGTCCACAGGTTAATTGAAGATCCCATCCCAACAATCCACCTACGACCCTTGGCAAGTAATTGACGGCTACTCAAAATACCTCTCCATGTTGAAGAAGCCCCTGGACGTCTTGCAACAGAACGCAAAGGTTCGTTAGCTAGGTATTTAACTTGAAGAATCGAAGATGCTAAAGAGTTTTTCTCCGTCTCCAAAGCCCATCCCATCTTGGCTAAGAGTGAGAGATTAGCTTCTCGGGTCTTGCGGATGCCTAAACCTCCATATCTTTTTGTCAAGCAAACCCGGTCCCAATGAAGAAGATGATTATTCGAATAATTTTCTGACCCACCCCATAAAAAATTCCGTGCTAAACGATCAAGCTGATCACATATGGAAGATGGCAACAATGCAAACAGCGTTTCCGGAACAAATGACCCAAGTTCCTTAATCGAATTCTGGTTCGTCTGTGGAATACCATAAAATAAATCCGTAATCCTGTCAGTCGCTCTTGATTAGGAGTCCTAGAAAGCCCCTTCGGACCGAAAGAGAAGAGGAGGAATTGTTTTGTTATGCTTTCTACCCCTCCAACTCTCTAGCTCGTGGAAGGTGAGCTACTTGCATGAACGGTCTCATATTCGAAGGTGCGTGCTTTAAAAGGGGTTTAGCCTTCTGTCTCAAGTGAGAATTCCTATCTAAAGGTCTCATCCAAGTCAACCAGAGTAAGTCCTCTTGTTGGGTTACCCATTCCATTACCACTAAAGACGGGTTCCTTTACAAAGGGGGCGGAAGTGGGGAGTGAATCAATTCCCCGAGCGTTTAAAGAGGGGCATGCAGCTAAACCAGTAAATGAGTAAGAGCTACCTTCCTTCTGTCCTGCCCGTTCTTCTAGTCTGACTATTCTGTATTTTGAGTTGGAAAATCTTGCCAACTCGAGTTATGACAAGAGGGAATTAAGTAAGGGGATCAGCTCAATCTGCATTACTCATCACTACTAAATAGCCAGTTCGCCTGCTAAACGACGTATATATAAAGACTCTGATCCTTGGAATGGAATCAGCTTGTTTGTGAGCCTATCTTATCTAAAATCTCTTAGGAATCTTCGCTGCTTAAAGACTCTTTCTGACCCTTCGCTTCGGACTAGAAAAAAGGGTATCGCTCTTCTATCGTGAGGTACACAAAATAGAAAGTAGGCTCTGCAAGACCTAATTACTCTGCTGAAAGAGTTGAGGTTGGAAATCGAGAGGAAGAACGTAACTCATCTATGGAGGTGGAGATGTTAGTCGAGGATGGGCTTACTCAGAACTCAACTCAGGAGGTGTTGCACTCTGATGTTAGGGTTCGTAACCCACCAGATGATGGAGGAGACGGAACTATTGTGTTGGAGACGCAACCAACATCCCAAGTGTTGAAGGAAAGCCCTTTGGAGAATCGTGGTAAAGTCGTTTCTAACTTAGAACAAACTCAGCCTGGAGAGCATGGTAATCCAGGAAACATCTCCTCTTTTAATGGATATTCTTCTATGGAAGAGTAGGGGTGCAGGTAATAAGAAATTCTTGCGGAATGCTCGGGATTTGGTTGAATTGGGATGATAATCTCGTTGATATTGATGTGATTCTTTCTTCTCCTCAGCTTGTTCATGTGTCGGTGCAACCAAGAGATGCAGCTAAGTTTTTGTTGTTACTCTATGGAGACTTTGGACTCGACCTTGTTCTTTTGTTATGGAGGATGAGTTGCATAAGTTCTTTCCCCAAGTCCAGTAAAGTATTGGTTTTGAGGAGATTAGGGAGATAGCATTGATGAGTTAGAAAGGAACCTTTCCCCCCTTGTTTTACGATTGATTCAATTCAACCTGAAGATCAAGTAGAAGAGGGGTTCTCCTCATCTTCAATCAACTGGTCTTTCATTCGCTTGCTGAATGAATCTGCTGTTCCGGTATGGGCGATGGCGAAGAAGATCCCTAATTGGTTAACTCAACCTATGCAACTGTCTATCTCGAAAAGGAAAACTCCGAATCGAAGAATCTTCAGCTGTTGGTGAGTTATTTCCTTTCCTTTCGGTTGTTAAATGGTCTATCTCCTTTGGCTTGATTGAAGGCCTTTCCTATGAGTTACTCAACCGAAGACAAGAGGAGTCCCAAAAAGCGAAAAAAGTGAAGTTCCAGATGCTTTCTTGGCTTACTTTCATTCCCGGTTAACTAACCCTGTGCTCTCAGTTCCAGCAGCTAAGCCTAAGAGCTCTCTTACCTTTCTACTAGTCCTTGGGGTTTTAGTAGCTATTCTAAAAAAGAGCTAAAAGAGGGGATTGCTTGACTCTCTTCTTTCTGGCGTGACTGCTTGGGGCGTTGGTTGGTTACAAGGCGACGAATGACCAATCCACTACTTCACTTCATGCCCGAACCAGAAGCAATTTAGTCCCGACTTGAGTAAGAATAAGGGGCTTAATCCTACCCAGATTCCGTGAAATCAATACCTTTGCTTGCTAGCACTCTCAAGGTTGCAGACTAATTAATTGGTTCATACAAGTGAATAGGCAAGATGATGGTTGGCTCGTTGAGACCTTTAACACAAGTAAGTCCTCAAACCCCAGTCTCAAACTAAACCTTCGGCATACACGATAGGTCGGACTAAAGATTTAGCGCTTCTGGTAGTGCCCACAAAAGAAACTGCAAATGAAGATGATGAGATTGAGTCTGCCTATTTATTGCTTCTGATTCGAGACTATGAATTTCCCCCTTCCACTACACTGGGGAGAGCAAAAAAGTATGATGATGAATTAGCCTTTTCTAGCTATCTAGTTGGATAAGGAATTGAGTCTGCCTGCTCAATGACACTTGATGCTTTTCGCTCGGAGAGATCATGTAAAATATTCTTCTTTGCATCTCATATAGCGGAAAAAGAGACTGCTGAACAGTAAGGCGAAGAGGCTGATGCGTAGGGTCAATACCTCATTCCATAAGCGTATCCCGGAAGAGCACCCGGATTGAGGAGAATCTATGCTCATGGCTCTATCCAAGCTGGTATGAAACTTCGGAAAACCCCTCATTAACCAACCAGAGGAAGACGAAGGGTAGAACTCCTATATCCAAGAAAGCCCTTATGCGTGTCAGGTGCAATGCCCATTACCCAACCTGAGACTTTTTCTCTTGTTTTGTTCAACTCGACATGGTACGAATCCGCTGTTTATTTTATTGGTTTCCCTGGGGAATCTTACTCGCTATCTCTAGCGATTGGGGAAAGGGCGAGTCTATGAGTCGGTTTGGGAATGTGCTTCCCGTGCAGGTTTCCCTGCTTTATCAGAGGCGAGTTCAGGATTTATGAAAGTTCCTGGAAAGACTAAAACTCAACTGTCCAATGAAGAACCAAAAGAAGGCTAAAACAGTTTAACCTTCGAATCAATTCCTAAAGCGGGATTTACAATTCTTGAATCAGTAGAAGTAAATGACTTGGATGGTAGTACAGCTGCTAATATCCCTGTGGAAATAGTGGAACAAATTTCTCCTAGGAAGGCTAGGGCAGCATCGGCCAGAGTAGCTGAAATTGTAAAACAAGTCAAGTCTAGGAAAAAGTCTCCAACTCAGAAAGTCAACAAGCCAGTTAGAGTCAATCACAATGGCTCTTCTAGTTCACAACCCTCTTCTCAATGAATTTAGGAATCTGGAATGTGAGGAAAATAAAACCTTGAAACAGATAGAGGTTGTTAAAAGGTACACATTACTAAAATGTTTAAATTATTTGTATGCTATAAACTAGAGTTAAACCCCAGAATGCTCAAAAGATTATTTCTAAACACTTTGGTGGATGGAGTTTGTTAACAATTATGATTCATCTGCGAGTTGGTTCCCTTCTTCTCTTTCTTCTATAGTAGAAGAAGCTTTTGTGGCTGACTTTTGAACATTCCATTCAATAGAAAGAAATGAATCGAAACGAATAATGATAGCATTCCCTATGAGTTTCGAGTGCTATCTCACCCTTTACGGGCCAGGAACTTAGGAGATTGAGAGGGCTTGCAGAGACATAGTACCAGTTACATCTATCTACGGAAAACTCTAAACTAGATTTCTTCTGAACCTCTAGGCGAACTGAACATTAATTAGGAGTAGGAGCTTTCTTTCTTTGTAGTGATGCCACGAGGATAGGAGGACTCAACATTATCAGGATCCGAGTAAGTAGTCTATTGAACCGATAGACTGACTTTGAAGACCCTTCGCTAGCAAGGCAGCTATTATAGAGGTTCGAAAGGAAAAGCAAGAGAACCAGTACTGAAACAACCATAGCAAAGGAAGAAGGAACGAAATTACGTAAAGAGAGAGAAGCCCCGTCCCCAGATGAAAGAGCGCACGGTAGATTATTTTGTTCTCCTGGAATATCGATAGAGTTTCTTAATGGAAATCCCTTAAAAAAAGCCAGGTTGAAGACAATTGCATTTGGTTCTAGCAAGTTCATAGATTCTGCTTCTACTTTACGAATAATCAACTCTTATAGTTTTCATGAATAGAATAGAATCGCTGCTAGAATTGTTGTTATACAAAAATCTTTCTTCTACACTCTTGCCAGAATCGAAGTCAAAGGAACTGGCTCTCTTTTCGATCAATAGTTTAAAGAATTGAAAAGACAAGAATCCATTTTTTTGGGGTATGGGTTGGAAGATGAAATATGTAGAAAGACAAAGGGAGCTCGACGGAGTGTTAATCCACTAAGGATGCTAAAGCCTCTAAAGAGGGCAAAGAAGAGATATTCATATTAGGGAAGTTATTATCAGAGCAGATGTTATCACTCCCAAGTCCCGTCGTTCGCCTTACTAACAGCCACCTTCTTCATATGAGCCTAACAAAGGATATCAGCTTGCTCGCCTTTCGGTGAACCCCCATTCTCCTATTCGTCGAGATAAGGATGTTGCTATACTGGTACACTAGACTGAAACTAACAAATCTACTTCGGTACATGAGTTACAGCTCTTTAAGGTTCCTAGCGAAAAACCACTAATTGCTTCCAATCTAACTTCGATATGGAACTGCCGTTTACAACTCTTTGATCCACTCCTATAGTGGGTGGTATTCGTGAGTCACATTGAGAACCACGGGAGATCGCTCTAAAAGAAAGGTAGGCTCTTAAGTCGGCTGGTCGTGTCGGTAGATGAACGAAGTCAATCCCGGGGTGGAAGCCCAAGGAGCTATACTGGTATGGGTAGGCTTACCACTGTAATGGAACTAGATAGCCTTGGTTGGAAACCCAAAAAAGGAACTAGCACTTTCTTTCATCTCATTTGGCTTTCACTTGTCTGAAAGATAACTCCTAGTCTTATAGGAAGCATTAGCACGTTATGAACGAGATTAAGGTCATTACTATTAGGACTTCCCCAGAGAAAGATTACGCTCGGTAGTACTGGTATTAAGAGGAGCCCTATACTATTTAGGGCACTATTCTTCTACATCATATCATAAGACTGGAGATTATGGACCATTATTTGATGGTCCAACGTTGGCAACCGAATCTTCGCCCCCTTCGACTAGACAGGGGAGCTCTTATGATTCAGGCAAAATGAGGAGTTAGTATAGCGATGGAGTGGGATATTGCGATAGGTAAGCAAGCAATAGATTAAGTTTCCCGATAAAATCCCCTGCTTTCAGCTTGAGATAATACCAGTCCAGTAAGGAGATTGGTTTATGAGTTTATGAGGAGGACCCTAAAACGAGCGCATGTGTATGTGTATGCGCATGAGGAACTGCCATCCCAGACAGGAGACAAGAAAGAACTAAACCCGAGGTTTAAAAAAGATAGAGCTTCTCCTACGCCATGAGTTCGAGCAGCTCTGGAGGGTTCCGTAGGGTCCGTAAGGAGAATCAACTACTTACAAAGAAGGAGCTGTTAGGCTTTCAGGTTTCATACCGGTTCAGAGGGCTGAGCTGTCAATCGAAGAGATAGAAGGGGATGAGCCTATAGTCGAATAGGCTGATGATCAATCACCTAGGTTGGTTGTTAAAAGGTGAGGAAATTTCCTATGATAATCAATCCTTCTATTCCCAATTCTTAGAACTACTTTAATTATGATGTGAAGATCTAGATTCGACTGACTTGCCCTTTAAGCCGTAGGAAAAGGCATATAGCCAGATGGAAAGCGGAGGATATAGGTTTTCCGTTAATTCATGCACGAGCTAGGACTTTAGTTATATTCTTTCGTTAACTCTCAGAAAAGCTACCAGTCTGTCTAAGAGGTTGTCTATCCCCTTTGGCTTGATTGAAAGCTGCCTCCCCTCATCACATCATAAAGATGAGGACTTTCACTAGGTATAGGTACTAGGACTGGCAAGAAAGACCTTAACTCGCTTTTTAGCTTAGCTGTTCAAGTCGTGCTCTAAAGAGCCCCTTGGCTAATCTCATATCAGATGTGCATCGAGTCTATCTTTCGAGAGAGTGGTAGGATTAATGGCACCTGACACGAATCAAACTAAGGCTCGTTGAGACGTTGCAGATAACGAAAATCTGCTTGTTTCTAGGTAAATAGCTTAAACCCCAAGTCTGGTAACTAAGGAAAGAGCAAAGAAAAAGGATGAGGCTGCGAGTTCCCAAAGGTTGAAGATTCATGCATCTCGTCCAAGACCTTTTACTATCTTGCAGCTACCCGATCGCCTTTAGCTTACGAGTTTAAGTGGCTTCTCTTATCTTTACCGGGGATCAAAAAGAAACCCCTCATCAGAGTCCAATTCATCGTGCCTATCCGAAGCAGAGCATAGGGTCGACCCATCACGGCATCCCGCCAATGTACCGATACGATACGCCCAGTAGAAGTAAAGAAAGAGAAAGGAAAAGCAAGAGAACAGACAAGAATGAAAGCAAGAAAGAATGACTTTGCAGGTCTTGAAGAGCCTTTATCTGCCTTTGGGTTAACTTCGTTACCTCTATCCAATCATCTTTTTCATCTGCTTTCAAGCCGAGGAATGGGTCCGAATCAACAATGTAATTTTAAATGAGAGTAATTCATAGAAAAAGAGCATTCCCCTACTCATCAGCCTATGAGACTTACGGCTCAGCTCTTTCGAAAGCGGATTATCCCTTTCCTGATACATAAGCTATCCCAACCGAAGAGATATATGTAATTGGGCCAGGCATCTCAGAAAAACTCCAGGCAAATATGCCAAAGTATGATGAATGAAGAGCTTCTCTAGCTAAAGAAAGAGTTGGTATAAAGCTTTCACTAAATAAAAGCCATTAACTCTCCCCACGATTCAAAGGACTAGAAAGCGGATGCATAAAAGTCAACAGGAAGAGAATCCGTATCAATTAGGGATGGAAAGTATGCATCGATGTTTTAATAGTTCATGTTGAGTGAGCTCCGGCTCCGGTATCGTTCAGGTAATACCTTCCCGAAAACTGCAATCCTTTGGGTTAGCCAGAAAAGCTATGAGCCTGTATGTAGGGATAATGTAGTCAGCCCGCGGCAATCTATTCTATACATCTTGTTGCATCTCCTTCTGAGGCAAGTTCATCTGTCTTTAACGGGTCAAGTCAGAAGCAAGAAGTTTGCTTTTCTGAAGAGATATGCCGAAAGGGAAAAAAGGGATCCGTCTTTTGATCTATCCTTTCCCTCTCTTCACTCCCGCGCTCGTGGAAAGAATCCCTCTTTCTCTGGAGCTAAGTAAGTAACTGAGACAACAGGTTAATAGGAAACTAATGGAGGGAAAGACGGGTGAAATAAAGGTTTCTAGTGGATTGGGAAACGTAGTCCCTACCCTAGGAATAGTAGGAGTTGCATAAGTTGGTTCTTCAGGGCCGGTAACTCATATAGCTGGAAAAGCAACTCGAATCAATAGGTCGAAATTATGTAATGTAATCTCTGATCAATAGTGCATCAAGTAAGGTTTTCCCGGCCCCTAATAAAAGTGCCTGTTCAAAGATTTTTGATTGAACTACCCTCTATTTCAATCTCACATAGGCGCGTGCATTATGCCTTTTCCGTTAAGAAATATCAGACTCAACATTATCATAGTCTATTTCACCGATAGGATCAGGGGCTTTTAAACTGTTGCAAGCCGTATCCCTGTCTATTAGTCTAGCAATCTTGTCTAGCCTTTGAGTTGAGCTATATCCTAACTCGCTAGTTATCCCATAGTTACTCAGTTTCGATAAGTAAAGCTCCTCATCATAGTTTTTTTTTTCTCATCTCTTTCATAAGAATTAGAACCAGAAGTGAAATTTCAACCAGGACTTGTTCTAAGAAGCTACAACGGATACGATCGTATGAACTTCCCTACAATCGTTTCAATGGATTCTTCTTTTATAACTAGCCAAGGCCCCCATCTTTCCCATGTTTGCTTTGCCAACGACAAAGTCAATTGGACTTACTCTGTTTACTTGTCTGAGGCAAGTCAGTATGATCGATCGAGTGACCCTAGTAGAATTCGGTCACTCTCCCTCTCCCCAACTGCTTCAGATTCAGAAGATTCGGAGTCCAAGTCTGACGCTCTTCCGGCTTACTCGACGTATTTCCCTCGGGGAGATCTTGTAAAATCTGCAACTTCTTAAAAACCCGGTATTTTTGGCCTCGAGTCCAATTCTGGGCAGAAATGCAATTCAAAATCGTGAAAAATGAAGACTTTTCTCGCTATATGAGATAGAAAGTTTTCTTTTTTTCATGATCTCGTAGAGTGAAAAAGTAATAATGAGCTTTTCCATATATATTGGACTCAAAAAATCTAATTTCAATCGGCGTCATAGAGTGAAATTCGCATAATGAATTTTTTCTTATATATGGGATACAACTTCTCCATAACCGGTGAACAGAACTATGCCCTAGATCCGCCCACTCGCTCGTTTCTGCCATTTCACGGGCTCACAGGACGTACCAAGTTCGTATGCCAGTTCGAATCTTAGCGCTAGAAAGAAAAAGAACTACTCCGACTGTCCTGGTGAAGCAAGCGTAACCTTCCCTTTCTTTACTTCGAGCTATTAGTTATTTCCCCATTCCTTTCCTTTGCTCTTTCCCTGACTTCCGAATATGCATCTGCTTGAGCAAATAGAAGAGGAAGAGCCATAGATTATTCCACCAATTTCGAATAGTGGGATAGGGCTGAGTGAGGCGCTTCCCTGGGAACATGACCAATGGTAAAGGATAGAAGAAGTACAGCTATGTATTGACGAGCTGGCCTGGCATTAGCCTACTAACCTTTCTTTCTCTTTTGAAGTACGCGTTTACAGTCCTTAATTAAACTCCAGGGCTAGAAGCAGATGAAAGAAATGCGGGGACGTAGGGAACTAAGAAGACAGCAAGAGAGCTAAAGGTTTCGAACAGGGAGTTGTCCCATACTACTTAATGGGACACGAGCCTTAGTCCCGTAGCGTAATCGACCAAAGCGTCTTATAGACCGGGTATTTCTGCGTGCAGGCTGGATCGATGTACAGTACATACTAATCCTGGTTTAGTAGTTTCCGACTGAAGGAGATTCTTGAAGGAGGGCTAACTGCTTGCTGGCTGGGAGCTGTATGAGCAGTAAGGTCCACGTATGGCTCCGTGAGAAGGGTTGTTGGTCTTCCCTCCCTATTAGTGAAATAATCTTCTATTCCTGTTGAAATCACGCTACCTTCCTACAGGACTCAAACCTCACATCAACAAAGAGCCAAATGAAGAAGAGAGAAGGGCATAAATAAGGCAAAGGGAAGGGCTTTCGTGGGAATGGGATATCACCTCAAGAGGGATGGAGGTGCTCTCTCCTGCTGGGATGAGTGTACCGGATTAGGTGAGACCAACTCCCGGGTAAGACTCAATGGATAATCGAAAGGTTCGCCTTAGCTCAGGACAAGCTGTTCTTGCTAGAGTCGACTCTTGGGGGAAGCTCTTGTGAAAGAGAATATCCCCGCACTGGACTCTTTCTTGTTGGGGTTCATTGAGAAAAGAGCATTTTGAACTTCAGTTTTACTGATTGGGAGAAGGGCGTTCTCAACTTCACGGGTTTCAAGACTCCAAGATCTACAGGGGGAGGTGAGAAGATCTTCTTTTAAGATATTTATTATTCATATTATTCAGTGCAAAAAGATACCTATTTCGAAACAACAGAAAGCCCAGTTGACCTATAAAACCATTGCTCGATCGAGCATGCTCGTATTCATGAAGAATATTTATAACTTCTGAACTTAGGTCTACTATTCTATACGCAAAGTAAAATTCCGCTTGGTGCACAAGTTCTTTCTAATAATCGAAACCTATTATACAGAAATCAAAGCCATTAAATAAAGGAGACGCTCTTCGGAGGCTTAGAATTCAAAAAGTATCTTTATCACGAAGACTTTTTCCCGAGTCGGAGGCTTTTCGAGGAGTTGAGAGAGCCACCTGCTGAGGTTCTCTCCTTGTTGAACGCTGATGCTTGGGGAGGTTTCAAACTTACTGCCAAGTCAAGGGGATAGCAAAGGTGATGCTCGTTGAGACCCTCTAGTACCTGAAACCCTGATAGAGTGAGCCATAGGATTAATGCCACACGAACGATAAAGGTAAAGGGCTGTTCTTTTGTCTCTTTCCAAAGGGGCTTATGGATTGTTAGTTACATACCCCGTGAAGACAAGGGAAGGAGCCAAGTTTGGGTTGCTGCTGGCATTCAATACATATACCAAATTCCCACTTTCACTCGAGCAGCGGATTCTATACCAGTCACTGCGGGTCATTCCTTGTCTGAGGTATGGTTTCCGTTAAATGCTTTTTCACGTATCGGAAGTTATCTTGGATGCTTATCGTGAGCTTTTGCTTAACTAATGCACGGGCCTTCACTAGTTCCCCGACCCGAAAGCGGATATTTATGCGAGCTAGCGCCTTAAAGAAAGGGATTCAGTCTTCTCTTCGGGAAGTACTTGATTTCGAGTACAGCCTCTACGGAAAGCCCCATAGGAAGAACTCAAACTCGCATCTGGGATATACGATCGTTTTCCATACCCATGAACCAAAAAGAACTCTTACTCTTGATGCAACAGGAAACAAAGAGAAAGAGAGAACGAAAGCTACTTGGGTCAACAAACAATTCCAGAAAACCAGATACAAGAGAACAGAGGAAACAAATGCTTCGTCCTCTTACCTGCTACCGAAAAGGTGAGAAATTCGGCTTATAAAAAACCTATAGTGGCCGAACCTGGGGAAGGAAAGAAATCTCGATATCTGCTTACTAAAGTGAAAAGATATGGCTATGTGAATCCTGAGCCGAAGCCCTTAGGTTTTCAGCTTGATCGGCCTTTGTCTCCAAACTCGACCGCACTAAGACTTAAAGCTCTACGAAGGAAGTTGGACAATTTCGACCTATTGCTTGCTGCAATTTCATCTATAAAGTTATCTCGAAGGTCATGGTTAACAGACTTAAGACTTATATGGAGGAGTTGATTACTCAAAATAAGAGTGCCTTTATTGCTGGTAGGCAGATCCAAGACAAGATCATCATAGCCAATGAAGTCTTCCATTATTTGAGATTGAAAAAGAAGGGGAAGAGATTCGGGCAGAAAGATTGAATTGCGTATAGTAAAGAAAACGAACCACTTCTCGGAGCTGATGTATATGAGGAATGGCTTTTTGGTCCCTTTCGTCCAGTGGTTAGGACATCGTCTTTTCATGTCGAAGACACGGGTTCGATTCCCGTAAGGGATAGGTACTCATTCCCGGCCGCTTTCAGTTAGTGTTCATTGCTGAGTGATCGCTCGCTATCTGGCTGGAAAAGGTGGTCCGGAAGCTTCCTTTCTCCCATCCGAGACTCCCAGAAGCTTCTCCTTCTCCTCTCCCTCTGAGTCGAGAAGTAAATGCTTCTCCTTCGGTCTCGTACAAGGAGGCTCTTCAATCCTTTTCCCCTCTTTTTTCCGAGGTACAGACAGAGGCAGAGGATGTCTCTGATGATGAAAGAGAACTGGACTGTAACATTCCAGTAATAACTCTCTCTAAGGAAGAGAAATTAAGCCATAAATTCCCTTATGGAACTCTCTCCTCATTAAAGTCTCGGGTCTCCCTCTCCCAACCACTGTTATTAATGAGCGTATAAATGCTCTCTGGAAGCCCTCTGGCAGACTCCAAATTATTGACATTGATGGTGGTTTTTACTTAGTTCGGCTTGATAACAAGGCTGACTATGACAAAGCCCTTCATGGGGGGCCATGGTTTATTGGACAAAAACGCTCTTTGTTAGAAAATGGGAGGCTGATTTCGACCCATTTGCTTATGAAGAAGAGCGATTTACTACGCTCTGGATTAGACTTCCGAATCTACCAGTTGAGTACTTCGACAAAGCCATCCTTTCAAGGGCGGGCTCGACCATTGGCAAGCTCCTTAAGCTTGACTTCCATACCAGTTCCAGTAGCAAAGGGCGTTTTGCTCGTCTTTGTCTACAGGTGGATCTTAACAAACCTTTGATGCAGAAAGTTCAAATTGGTAAGAGGGTTCAGCCTATTCGGATTATATTCCGTTTCAGCTGTGGGATCATTGGGCATAAATCAGGGGATTGTGATTTGCCCAAAGAGAATGTTACAGAACAAGCACCAGTCTCTGTCTCAAAGGAGAATGTCAATGGCTCTGACTATGGTCCTTGGATGCTTGTGAGCAAGGACAAGAATAAAGTCCAGGAAAGCAGAAGGGGAAGATCCAAATCTAGGAAAGGTCGAAGGTCCAAGTCGACTGTCAGAGGAAGCCAAAAAGCAGTCAGACGAGTTTGGAGGGAAAAGGAAAATTTATCAAATCTTGAAAATTCGAAGATTACCGCCCCTGATCTTCCCAGTATCTTGGGCCCTATTCCGGACCCTTCTTGCGCTGCGCTTTGGGCCAAGACTCTCCTTTTTTTTGAGTTAGGCAATTACTCCATGGCCCAATCCGAGGCCCAAACCAACTCAAAATGCACCGTTTTGGATGCTGAAAGACCCTTAAAGGACTCTTCTCTCCCCAACCCTTCTTTGCAGTCTTCTGCCCCGATGATTTCATCGCAGTCTTCTTCCCCTAAATCTTTGTTGCCTCCCCCCACTTCTATCCCTCTCCTTGCTCTTGATAATGGAAGATCTTCCCCCTCTGCCGGAGATCGTTTTCACTCCGTCGATTGTGACGGCGATTCAAATTCCGGAAACCATTGTGGATGTGAGATATCCGAACCGACACTGCCTACCGATGGACTTGATGATGAGAGATCTATGCCTATTATACATCTGGAATATACATCTGGAAAGTGAACCAGCTGGACAGAGAAGCAGCAAGGAATCTGATGATCTGGTTGGGTCTAGGGGGGTTTGCACCGGAGCCGGAGGAAGTGTTACATGTGCTTCAGGTGACCGAGATTGTAGAAGAGCTGATGCAGTTAGGACTGATGCATCAAGTACCCAGAGAACTACCGCTCTGGACGGATCAGCTTCCGCCACCAATGAGGGTGCCGCTGAGTCACGGGGAGGCACCAAAAGCTCTCACCTTTCGGGGAAGCCCGCTCCGAGTGCCAATCGCGGAAGGAGAGGAAATTCAGTGCATGTCAGTCTCCGCCAGGTACTCAGCAACGCCAGAAAGAGGAACAACAGAGCACCGAATAGAACTACAGGCGGTGCTAGACGAGCAGCCATCTTTAGAGGAGAGGTTGACATGGCTTGCAAGGAACTCCGAGATGGAGGTATTCAACACCTTTGTTCCCATGAAGATCATTAGTTACAATGCCAGAGGTGCGGAAAACCCTAGATTCTGCCAAACAGTAAGGGAACTTAGGAATAAACACCAGCCTGATCTTTTTATTGTCACTGAGACTCGGGTTGCTGGTGAGAGGGCTCAATCCATCAGGGAAAGCCTTGGTTTTGACGGTATGAGTTGGGTGGATCCAGTCGGTTTTTCTGCAGGAATTTGGCTATTGTGGGATACTGATGATATGGAGGCTGAATTTATTAGTAAGACTCCGCAGGAAATCACCCTTCTTTTCAAGGTTAGTGGATCTCAGCACTTTGTTATTTCTGCTATTTATGCTAGCACTGATCGTGATAGTAGAAAGCTTTTGTGGCAGTATCTTAAGTATTTACATTCAATTATTAACCTGCCTTGGCTCTGGATTGGTGACTTTAATGAAGTTTTAAATTCGGAGGACAAGTAAAGGGGGTAGGGCTGTTAGTTTCTCTGCTTCTTCTTTTCTTGCTGATAGTATTGATCACTGTGGCATGATTGATGTTGGTTTTGTTGGTCCCAAGCACACTTTGGACTAATTCTCATTCTATTAACTCTCTTGTTCTTGAAAGAATTGATAGGGCATGGATTAACAATGATTGGTTGCTTGCTTTCCCTGACTCTACTGTTTTCCATCTTCCTAGGGTGCAATCTGACCACTGTCCCCTTTTGTTTTCTACTTCTGTTTGCACTCCTTGTTTAGGAGAAAAACCTTTTCGTTTTCAGCCCATGTGGCTCTCTGATTTATCTTTTTTCGATGTTGTTCACAACTCCTGGGCTGGCCCCAATCTTTCTTATTTTGATTCTGTGGATCTTTTCGTTAAGAATGTCAAAATTTTGAACAGAGATCATTTTGGTAATGTTTTTTATAAAAAACAAAAATTGCTTGCTCGTATCCTTGGGACTCAAAAATCTCTTTCTGAAAACCCTTCTCAATTCCTCATTGACTTGGATGATTTTCTCCGGAAAGAGCTTCAAGAGGTGCTCAAACAAGAAGAAAGCCTTTGGGCCATGAAATCTAGAATCTCCTGGCTCACTGAGGGAGATGGCAATACTTCTTTCTTTCATACCTCCACCCTTGTTAGAAGGAAAAGGAAGAAGATTGTTAAGTTGAAGGATGATTTTGATAATGAGATTCAAGGGGAGGACTGTATCACCCATATCAATTGGTTTTTTGCGGGGCTCTACTCTTCTGACCTTATATCCTGTGACCTTAATCCCCCCAAACCCGTGTCTTCATTAATCCCCTGTTTGATGACTCTG